AAATGACACTTGCAACAAGTGCCGCCAGAACTGATGGGTACGAACCAGCTTTCCAGCCATGCCAAAAGAGATGGAGTTTACCAAAAAAACCGGATAGTGGAGGCATACCCCCTAAGGATGGTGAACGTAAAACCGGAGAGAATGTTAGAACAGGATCCTTCATGTATAATCCCGCGTAATCTCTAATATTATCAGTCCCGGTTCGTAAACCAAATGGGGTGATACGGGCAAAAGTCCCCAAGTTCATGAGTATATAGAGAAACGTATAAGTTATCATACTTGCGTAACCGTTCCCTGAGTCTGCAGCAAGTACCCCAATCATGATATATCCAATCTGGCTTATAGAAGGATAAGCTAGCATACGTTTTACGCTTCTCTGAGCAACGGCAATTAGATTTCCCAATATCATGCTAAAGGTAGCTAATAATCCCACGGCGATATGCCACTCACTAGGTAAGTGTGGGAAAATTATACCGAAGAGTCGTGTAAATGAAGCTAGAGCTGCTACTTTAGAGGTAACGGAGAAAAAAGCAACGACTGGTGTAGGAGAGTCAGAGTCGAAAAGAAGATGTTCGATCTTTCCGCTCATTCAGAACCGTACGTGAAATTCTCACTTCACACGGCTCCCGGTTCGGGTGGGAGTGTATTGTTCCCAGAACCTTCCTCGCGTATGTATCAAATCCATTTTGACTGAAAAATCTTGTAATGACTCAAAGAATTTTTAACTTATCGAGGAATCCTTGATCATTTGTTTCCATCTCCCGCTAGGTCTCAAATCTCTTCTTGCTTGTCTGTACTTCTTCCCTTTTTCAAGGGAATGCTCCCAACAACTTAGCAATCATGCGACAGGCGGAAGATACAAATTGTGACTTTCTTCGTTCCCGTTGGACACTAATTGAATTGTAAATGGTAGGGCAGAAAAATTATAATTCAATAAAGAGAGAAAGCATCCATGGCTGAACGGTTATAGCACCCAACTCATAATTGGCGAATTCGCAGGTTCAACTCCTGCTGGATGCAATAAAAAAACATAATATATAAGGGCTAGAGTTTTGATAAATTAATCAAAAATAAACTATACTGGAACTCTTAAACTATAGTATGCTAAAATAGCAATAATAGTTTAGTTTGACTTATTTACATAATTTATAGAACATAACCTACAAAAAATAGCTTCCTATTTTCCCTTTTTCTGGTAGTTGATAAAAAAGAAAAAACAAAGTAAGAGGAATAATATGGGTAACTTGAAAAATCAAATAATAAGTGAGAAATCCATACGACTTATAAAACAAAATCAATATACTTTTCGAGTAGATTCAATATTAACGAAAACTGAAATGAAAAACCAGATGGAAACTCTATTTGATGTGAAAGTAGAAGATACAAATAGTATCTCAGTAAGAAAGAAATCTTGGAAAAAGGGGACTAATTCAAATTTAAGACACAGTAAAAAAATGATTATTAAATTAAAAGAAAATTATTCTATTCCCTACTTTTTGACTCAGAATTAAAGATTTATCTCCCCGACCCCATTACAAAGAATAAGCTCTTCTTGGAGGAATTAAAAAGATATGGATAGTTAATTAAATAAAATATATATCTCTCTTGCTCAAAATAGAAAGGTATCAGGATTCTCAACAACAACAGGAAATAAACCTTATAAGAAACTAACACACGGAAAACTGTTAAAAAGTGGTCGCAACAATAGAGGAATAATAACAAGTAGGCATAAAGGGGGTGCTCATAAACGTTTATATCGTAAAATAGATCTTCAAAGAAACAAAGTTAATATTATTGGAAGAGTCGCAAGCATCGAATACGATCCTAACCGAAACGCCCATATTTGCTTAATAAATTATATCGATGGTGATAAGAAATATATATTACATCCGAGAGGATTAAATAATGGAGATATTATTTCAGCGGGTCCAAATGCACCTATTTCTACAGGAAATGCATTACCTCTGAGCGCGAGTTGAATCGATAATTTGCGTATTCATATATTAATGATTAGGTTCCATACTTAACCTACAAACCCAACACTATTCCAAAACATTGGAATGAACTTAGTTTATTAACTGACTAAGAACAATAGCATGTGTCATAACAACAGAAAAGGACCAATTGAAATTCACAGGGTAATAAAAAAATAATATGGAAACGGACCAATAATCCAAACACTGAGATAAGGTGGGGACTAAAAACTCTTAAAAAGTTTAAAAGACTGGAGAATAAAACCAATTCGGATTGATGGTCAGAGGCAATGCCGAAACTACAAAAAGGACTTGACATACAAAAAAATGCACAACTATGCAATTAGATGAAGTAAATGCTAAAAGACTACAGTTTCCTAAGTTATGTTATCCATTACAAAATGGTAACGTGAACAATCGAAATCATTAACTTCAACTCCAATTACAAAATATAGGTGCAAGCAGAAAACAACAAAGCTAAGGATGTAAAAAGAAATCTCAAATATCAAAATAAACTTATAGTTTAGTCAATTTTGTTAAATTTGTGATTTTGCATATTAGCAATAATAAAAAAGAGTTCAATCAATCTTTTTTTGTTTTCCTTAAACATCCAGAAAGCTGTATGCTTTGAAAGGAGCTTGTACAGTTTGGGAAGAAGTCTTTCTTGTCTTAAAAACAAAGAGACCTACTTCAACCAAAATACCTTTGGGTACTATTATTCATAATATAGAATTACAATCTGGAAAAGGCGGATAATTAGTAAGAGCAGCTGGTACCATAGCCAAAATAATTGCAAAAGAGGGTCAAGTAGCTACAGTAAGATTACCTTCCAGCGAGATTCGTTTAATACCTATTAATTGTTTAGCTAGTATAGGGCGTGTTGGAAACGCAGATAGAAATAATAAAACACTTAAAAAGGCCGGACGCATGCGATGGTTGGGAAAAAGGCCTAGGGTGAGAGGTTCAGCTATGAATCCTGTAGATCATCCACACGGAGGAGGAGAAGGTAGAACTCCTATCGGACGGAAAAAACCATTAACTCCTTGGGGACACGTTACTCTTGGAAGAGGAAATCAAAAGAAAAAATGTATAAATCCGCTGATATTGCGTCGACGTAAACAGAATTAATTTCTAAGTAAAAGTATTAGGAAAGGAGTAATTAGTCACGCCACGCTCATTAAGTAAAGGACCTTTTGTTGACGTTCATTTAATAAATCAGATTCAAAATCTTAATAAGCAAAAAGAAAGGAAATTAGTAACAACATGGTCGCGTGACTCTGCAATAATACCGATTATGATTGGTCATACGATTGCTGTTCATAATGGGCGGGAACATTTGCCAATTTATATAACGGATCGTATGGTGGGTCATAAATTAGGAGAATTTATACCCACCCGTAATTTTTGGGGACACGCAAAAAACGACAAAGCATCTCGAAGATAATTGCAAAATCCTATTTATATTCTATGATAAAAAACACCCAAAACCAAATACTAGCACAAGCTGTAGGAATAAATATTCGTGTGTCACTTCTAAAAATGGAACGTCTACTGAATGGGATACGAAACTGTTCTTATGAAGAAGCACTTGTATCACCTGAATTTATGCCCTATAGAGCCTGTTACCCCGTATCACAGCTGATTTTGTCTGCAGCTGCAAACGCAAGTAACAATCTTGGATTGAAGAAATCCGAATTGGTTGTTAGTAAAGCGTGGGTAAGTAAATGCAGATATCTACGTAGATTTCAACCGCGAGCTCAAGGACGCGCGTATCCGATTAGAAAACCCACATGTAAAGTAACTATTCAATCAAGCTCAAAACAAAGCTAAAAAGTGAGAAATGACCGAACAGAAATGAATAACTTATTGGGATATATTAAAAACGAGAAGCAATAAAAAAAAAAGAATATATTATACTAGTGAGGAGAATAAGTATGGGGCGTAAGATTCATCCACTTGGTTTTCGACTCGGTGTAAGTTAAAAGCATCATTCGTACTGGTTTGCAAATAGGAAAGATTATCCAAATTTTCTTGAAGAGGATAGAAAGATACGCAATTTTGTGGAAAAACATATCCACAAACACGGTAAAATTGTTTCTAGCTACGGAGGAGTTGGACAAATTGAAATCCGGCGAAAAACCGACCTTTTACAGATTGCTATACAAACAGGACTTCCCAATTTATTAATAGAAGAACAAAATCTCTCAATCAATGACCTGAAAAATGATTTAGTAAATATCTTAGGAATTGAACGTAAGAATTTACGAATTATACTAACTGGTGTTACACAACCTCACGGGGAACCAAAGATTTTGGCAGAGAATGTTGCCTCACAAATCCAAGGTAGAGTTCCTTTTCGGCGAATCATGAAGAAGACTATTGAACTCACTGGAAAAAGAAATGGTGGAGGTATTAGAATCCAAATAGCTGGACGTCTTAATGGCAGTGAAATGGCACGCGTTGAATGGGCAAGAGAAGGTCGCGTTCCTTTGCAAACAATTAAAGCTAAGGTGAATTATTGTTACCATCCGACTCAAACAACTTGTGGGGTATTAGGAATAAAAACTTGGATCTTTAAAGATGTTTCATGTGATTCTTTTGATGAAAAACAAGATATTTCAATATTGGATAAAATCTAACAAGACTTGACAGTAAAAGAGCTTCATCTTATCTGAATCCCAGTTTTTAAACTCCAAATCTTGGAATATTTTTGCTACGCTTAGTGAGCGACTCGTTAAAATCTCTTTGTCCGTAAAAGAAAAGACCTATACAAGTGCCTGCTATTCCATAAAAAAACAAATCAAAATTTTAGCCAAATTAGATTTTATTTGTATGGATAGATTTTTCATCCATAGACGTCTCGCCTGTGAAGAGCTGAAAGAATCACCCGGCATTTTTGGGGAATCAAGATACTTAACTTTATTTTCCGACAACTAGTCGTATGATTAAAGAGTTAACTCCCAAGGATATAGCATTATTAACTCACACATCAAGGAGAGCTTTTAGTCAATTAAGACTGAGAATATTGGCTTAATAACACAGATACAACTATAAATATTATGGCTCCGTTTCCAATGGGGGAGAATCTAAACGGCTACTCAGTAACAGAAAGTTGATGAAAAAAAAAAACGAGGAAACTTCCACATCTCATTCATTTCATGAATAGCAAAGATCTGGAAAATTGGATAGCGAGGGAAGCTTTTACAAGTTGTTTTTTGAGACTGAAACTGGAAGAACAAAAACTTGTGCTAAAAAATAACGCTAATTCTCGCTCGTATCTTAAAAACTTAATAATACCAAAATAAAATGGCTTCTACAAATCTTTTAAAAGGGCAAAACAAAAGGATTTGGTACAAACCATTAAATCAATTATTTACAATAAGAATGGTATTCCACTTACGGGGAGCTGGACGGAAAGAAACTTCCACATCCGGTTCTATAGCGGAGATATACTAATTTTGTTAGTATCGATCGCAACCCTAGACGAACCAAATATCGTAAACAACACAGGGGAAGATTAAGAGGAATCTCGAGTCGTGGAAACATTATTTCATTTGGTAGATTTGCCCTTCAAGCGATTGAACCTGCCTGGATTACAGCTCGACAATTAGAAGCAGGACGAAGGGCAATAACCAGGCATGCCCGTCGAGGAGGAAAGGTATGGATACGGGTTTTTCCGGACAAACCAATTACCATCAGGCCAGCTGAAACCCGCATGGGCTCAGGGAAAGGATCTCCGGAATACTGGGTAACTCCGATAAAACCTGGACGGATAATTTATGAATTGGCTGGCGTACCTAAAGAGGTTGCCAAAATCGCTCTTTTGATGGCCGCAACCAAAATGCCTATACTTACTAGATTAGTTGCTGTAAATCAGGTATAACCTTTTAAGGTATTTGAAAAATCATAGTAAAAAAACAAAACCTAATATGTCAATAGATTAAATATATTGACATATTCTTAAAACCACGTCTTTATATATCTATTACTTTTTAGGTATGTACTAACCTTTTAGTAGATAATTCTTACTTTGAGATCAAGAACCTCTTAGTGTCATATAGTTATAGAATACATCTTTATTCTCCATCTTTTTCTATTAGTCCTATTTATCAATAACTCTTAGTTAGGAACAACATAGATAAGGGATACTCTATTAAATATATTATTCTTTTTTACCATTGATTTCAGATGATTCGAACTCAAAGTTATTTAAATGTAGCAGATAATAGCGGAGCCCGAAAATTGATGTGTATCCGAGTATTAGGAACTGGTAACCGTAAATATGCAAATATAGGCGATGTTATAAGTGCCGTAGTCAAAGAAGCTATACCCAACATGTCTCTAAAGAAATCGGAAGTAGTTAGGGCAGTCGCAGCATGCATTCGAAAAGGAGTCAAGCGACACAATGGATTAGTACTCAATTTTGACGACAACGCTGTGGTAGTTATCAACCAAGAAGGAAATCCCAGAGGGACCCGAATCTTTGGCCCAGTAGCTCGAGAATTAAGAGATTATAATCTTGCTAGAATAATCTCATTAGCACCCGAAGTTTTATGATTTAAAGTAATGTCATTCAGTAAGTAAGTTAGCCTTTTCTTTACCTAGAATCTGTAGAGGAAATAAATCTATCCAACCAAATATTTAGACTCTAAGATTTACGAAAGATAAGAGAGTATTCTTTTATTATTTATTATAAGTTTAGGGGGATATTTGCTCGGTAACAATAACTGCAATAACTAATGATTGATATTTTATGAAGAACGACACTATCTTTATCACAGTTACTTCAATAAAAACTGCAAATACAAATAGAAAAGCAATTACTAGGATACCAGACACGAAAATGAGTAGAGGTATCACAAAGATTCTCTTAGAAGAAGGTTTGTCAAAAAGTGTAACAGGGCACGTCGAAAATGGAAAGCCTTTCTTAGATGTTAGACTAAAATATTTTGGGAAGGCAAAAGAACCCTGTATAGCAGCTATTAAATATATTAGCAAACCTGGCCTTAGAATCTATTCTGATTGTAATAGAATCCCAAAGGTATTGGGGGGTATAGGAATCACTATTTTATCAACATCTCATGGGCTAATAACTGATCGGGAAGCTCGACGAAAGAAAATTGGGGGTGAAATTCTGCGTCATATTTGGTAATTAAAGAGATTGAAAAGGAAAGAAGGGGTAAGGATAGCTTGTATCTATTTTCCATAAATATGTCTCAAAGCAGAATATTCTAGTGAAAATCTGTAAAGAGGAGGTTTACTTATTGTCCATGATGAAAAAACAGGATCTTATTGACATGGAAGGTACAGTTACAGAATCTTTACCCAATGCCACGTTTTGAGCAAAGTTAGATAATGGATGGCAAGTATTAACTCATATATCGGGAAGGATATGACGTAGTTATATAAGGATTTTACCAGGAGATAGGGTAAGAGCCGAATTGAGTCCTTACGATCTTACTAAGGGACGTATAATATACCGCCTAAAAAGTAGGCATACAAGCAATAGTCAATAGATATTGCTATTAAGGTACAGTTCTGATTTCACACATATTTACTATAGTATTCGCTCTTTTCAAAAAATCGGAATAAATCGGTAACAAATCTATGGATAGATTTACCAAATCTAATTCTAAATTGTAAATATGAAAATTCGTGCTTCCATTCGAAAAATATGTGAGAAATGCCAATTAATCCGTAGACGCAGACGAATTTTGGTAATTTGCTGTAACTCAAAACACAAACAAAGACAAGGCTAAAGAACTAGATATATACTCAGTTCTTTTAAGTATAGGATATATATATATATTGGAAGCCAGTGTCAARCAACGCTGATTTCCTAATTAAAATGATTAATCTATTATGTTTAAGAATTCAAAAATACTACGCCCACGAGGAGCAAGGAAACGAGGGATTCAAAAAGGAGTTATTCATATCCAGGCAAGCTTTAATAACACCATAATAACAGTCACAGACATACGAGGACAGGTAGTCATATGGTGTTCAGCTGGTACCTGCGGATTTAAAGGAACACGCAAAAGTACACCCTTTGCCGCACAAGCGGCAGCAGAAAATGCGATTCGAGCATCAATGGATCGAGGTTTGAGACAAGCAGAAGTTATGATGAGCGGACCAGGACCAGGTAGAGATACAGCTTTACGGGCTATTCGCAGAAGTGGATTAATGCTAAGTTTTGTACGTGACGTGACTCCCATGGCGCATAATGGTTGTCGTCCTCCTATAAGAAGACGTGTTTAACAAACAGTGAGTTCTATCATAGCACTTAGAAGGAGGGGTGAATCCTCGTATGTTCAAGAACGAAATATCAACCTATACGCAAGCAATTCAATTAAAATGTATTGAACTGAGAACCGAAAGTGAAAGACTTCAATATGGACGTTTCGCTGTATCTCCCTTTGATAAAGGACAAGCCAGTACTGTAGGAATTGCCATGCGTAGAGCCTTACTACAAGAAATTAAAGGGACAAGCATAACGTTTGCAAAATTCAATGACATTGTACATGAATATTCCACAATAACGGGTCTTTAAGAGACAATACATGATGTTTTAGTTAATCCAAAAGAAATTGTGTTTAAGAGTGAATCCAACGAGATTCTAAAGGCTTCTTTATCTGTAACAGGTCCTAAAGAAATAACTGCAGGTGATATACTCCTGCCATCTGGCATCAAACTAATTGATAAATCGCAATATATAGCTACGATTACTCAACCAATATCCCCAACTATTCAATTAGAAATTGAAAGAGATCGCGGCTATCGTATAGGAAATATAATGAAACAAGATGGGCGATTTCCCATTGATGCAGTCTTTATGCCGGTACTAAACGTGAATTATAGTATACACTTATTTGGAAACACTACTGTGATGCAAGAAATCTTATTCATTGAGATATGGACTAATGGTAGTCCAACACCTCATGAAGCACTTATACAAGCTTCTCATAAACTCATGGATTTGTTAACTCCTTTTTTGCAGCTAAAGTCGGGAACTTCCATAGAAATTGGCAAAAAACCTATCTACTCAACTAGATCATTATCTTCGCAATTAAACATCACTGATGCCAATAAGCAAAATAAACCATTTCCTAATGATCTATTTATTGACCAACTCGAATTACCTGCTAGAACTTTCAATTGTCTTAAAAGAGCTGAGATATATACAATTGGCGATTTACTTACTTACAGCCGAGAAGATCTCTTAAGAATAAGAAATTTTGGACAAAAATCTGCAGATCAAGTAGTCAAACAACTATGGCAACTATTCAACATCAAATTACCCAATTAGATTAGATAATGAGTAGCGCTTGGTGAAAGTTATAAAAAAGGAATCCTTCTTCAGAATAAAGAAAAAAACTATTTAAGAATAGTAAACAAGTGAATCTAGGGAATTTGTGCTGGAGAGCAGTTATTCCCTAGATTAGTAGATGGATGGAATGCAAATAGCTCTAAATTTTTGCTCAATGGGATTGAAATAGACCCAAAGTTAGAGATCCCTCAATAGGTAAAGTTGCTCCAATACCTAACCAAATAGCAACCGTGGTACCAATCGCGAAAACTGTTGTGGCTACTGGTCGTCGAAATGGATTTTGGAATTTATTAACATTTTCAAGGAACGGGACAATCAATGAACCTGCAGGTACCGACGCCATTAAAAGAACACCTAATAATTTACTGGGTACCGTGCGGAGTATTTGGAATACCGGGTAAAAATACCACTCAGGTAATATTTCCAAGGGAGTAGCAAATGGGTTTGCCGGTTCGCCAATCATAGATGGTTCTAAAACGGCCAGCCCTACAACACACGCAATGGTACCTAATATTACCACAGGAAATATATATAATAGATCGTTGGGCCAAGCAGGCTCTCCATAATAATTATGTCCCATACCTTTAGCTGATTTTGCACGCAAAACTGGATCGTTCAAATCTGGTTTTTTTATCATTGGGATGGACTGCTCATTCCCCCCTAAGAATCGAACGCGGGAATTTCTTCCCATACGGCTCAAGCCTATCGTCGGTTTTTGACCTATCCCGAGTATAAATATAAAACAACCGAGAAATAAGTTCCTTGACGCGTGCTTCTTATCCGAATCAGCTAATCTTTTACAAGTCAAAGCTTCTTGGATTATCTAATATCATATATATATGCTACCATGGTTGGATTGTCAACTGTATAAAAGAATCGATTTGGTAGTTACTATAGATTTCAACTCGTTACTAAAGTGGCCTTCTATCTCTTTAGATCGTCTTTTTACCCCGACGGCTGCTTGCTGTTTTAAACCAAAGCAAAGGAAATGTATGCATTGTTTCAAAAGCCATATATAAAATGAATTCTCTTTTGTCCTCTCCTGGATCAAACAGATTTTTGGGGTTTTACGGAGCCTTCAACTTGATTCGATCATCGAGAAAATCCCCCAAAAAATCTTGATAAGATAATTCTAGACCCAAGTTTCAACTCTTAATCTGGAACAAAGAGAAGTTGGAGAGAGGAGAATACATGCGGGAGGAATATTCGAGTGAATACCCGCGTAGCCTGCATACAAAATGACGAGTCACACACTCCCATAATCCAATAAATCCTCCTTGACTTTTAATCATCTTATGCATAGAGCCAGAACTATACCCGCCAAATAACTTTGCATCTATAAGCAATTGCGGCAATAAAACAATATATTAATGGAAACAGGAGTTTTCAAAAAATGGATTTGGTTTTTTCCATTTGAAGTGCTTTATAACAGAATTCTATTATAAGGGACCTGAAATGCCTTGTTTACGAATCATTAGGAAATGTATCAGCATAAAAACGGCAGTAAGAAGCGGCAATACAAAAGTATGTAAACTATAAAAACGAGTTAATGTCGATTGTCCAACGCTTACACTTCCTCTTAATAATTCTACTAACGAAGGTCCTACTAAAGGGATGGTTTCAGGCACACCTGTGACAATTTTCACAGCCCAATAACCAATTTGATCCCAAGGTAACGAATAACCAGTTACACCAAAAGAGACGGTTAATACAGCTAAAATGACGCCAGTAACCCAAGTCAATTCGCGAGGTTTCTTGAATCCACCTGTTAAATAGACACGGAATACATGGAGAATCATAACTAGTACCATCATACTTGCTGACCAACGGTGAACAGAACGTATAAGCCAACCAAAATTTACCTCAGTCATTGTGTATTGAACAGAATAAAAAGCTTCTGTAACAGTTGGGCGGTAATAAAAGGTCATAGCAAAACCAGTAGCTACCTGAACCAAGAAACGGGTTAACGTGATTCCTCCTAAACAATAGAAAATGTTCACGTGTGGGGGAACATATTTACTAGTAATATCATCGGCAATTGCTTGAATTTCCAAACGTTCTTCAAACCAATCATAGATCTTAGTAAGATAGATAAGCCTACCCAGCTTCCTCTTAAGAAACTGTACATGAAGATTTCTCTTCACACAGCTTGGATAATAACTTATCCAGAGTATCATTTATTTATTCTGTTGAGAGAAATATGAGAATTAAATAATCAGTAATTTTATGCCTTTTAAGGCAGAAAGAAGGATAAAGAAATCATCTCATAAATCATTTTATGAAACCTAGGAAAAAGATCTTACCTAATTCTCATATCAGCCTCTTTTAGCTAGGAAACGACGTACTAGCATAGCATCCTGAAAAATCTTTTTTAACTAATCAAATATGTATTCTTAAAGATAATGGTTGATCTAAAAAGGTGGAATACATATTTGGATCAATATTACCTCGTTTTAATCTGATTTATTGAATCTTAATGAAACCTTAAATTTTAACTTTATCTCGGTGAAATACCTTAGTTTAGGAATAGAAACCGTGATGGGTACCAAATCTTCTATTGACACTTTGCTATTCTTAGTTTTAGTTCTATTTTACAAAAAAAAAAAGAACCAGATATCTTTTAATAAKATTAAAGATTCTACAGCAAGATACGGGATTTAAGCGTTAATTTAGTGCTGATTATTCATAGTTTCCAAAGTTTCCCGGAGATTTTTTGCGTTTTGAGTAGTAATACTAATTTACCGCTACCCAGCTAGATATCAATAAAAGAACAGTTATTTCTTGAATAACTGAAGTAAAGAACTGCATATTCATTAGATCAGATTAATTGCATCGAATCACACACCCATATTACCTGACTAAATAAAAAGAAATATTCTCGCGATTCAACTACCTATTGAATTTCCAGCACCTTTTCCCTTCCCGAGTCCTCAGCTCAGCTTTTACTGTTGCACAAACAGGACTCGGGGCGGTTCTACCAGCTAATCGAAATGCCGTCCAATAGAACGGATGAGTTGTAAATCTCTAAAATAGTAACTAGAAATACGGCAAATAAAGCCATAAAAAAACCCATTAAAGGGGTGGTTCCCCAACCAGGAGCAACTTTCCCATATTCTGAATTAAGTGGCTTCAAAACCATTCCTAACAAACTAACTCTCGGTTTACCTTTAGGAGTCTCATCAATAACTTTCGTGGCCATAAAGCATGTTGAACTGATTGAATTTTGATGACTTTGTATACTACTATACAGGGTAAAGTAGGACAGGATGAAAATCTATTGGGTCACATAGCAACGGAAACAGCAACTTTAGTCACTATTTCTCCGGCTTGTTCGCTTATTAGCTTCACAGGGTACGCATTATATACCGCTTTTGGCCAACCGTCCAAAGAATTAAGAGATCCTTTTGAAGAACATGAAGATTAGTGAGGCTAAGAGACCTTCGTTCTAAAGATTGAGAAAGAAGGTCTCTTAGCCTCACTAATCTATTTTAAATCAAAGACCTTACAGATATGAATGGAATGTCTCTCTTATGTTTTAGGATGAAGAAAGATTTCCCTATTTCCCCCTATTCGGCACTTTTGGAGGTTCTCGGAAGAAGATGGCAAAAAATATTATACCTAAGGTGGCTACCAGCAAAAATGTGTAAACCAGTGCTTCCATGAGTTAGCTAATAAAATGCTGTTTTTATAATATCTCTCGTACTAATTATGAGCTTCCTTCTATCCATGTAACAGAAACCGGTTTTTTTTTAGTATTATTCTGACCCGTTTGCTATAAAAGACAAAGATCAAAAAAGTACAACCTTTGAGATTTGACAATCGCCGTAATAAGGAATCACTTGCCTTAGACAGTTTGTCTCCGAGTGCTTGGATCTCCCAACTTTTGAAATGTACCAAATTCAACTTGAGCATCTAAATCAGGGTCAATGCCGGCAAATACATCTCTAAATAAAGTTCTTGCGCCATGCCAAATGTGACCAAAGAAAAAAATTAGAGCAAACGTGGCGTGTCCAAAAGTAAACCAACCTCGTGGACTACTCCTGAATACACCATCGGATTTTAATGTGGCACGATCAAATTCAAAAATCTCCCCTAATTGAGCACGCCTAGCATATTTTTTTACGGTGGTAGGATCGCTAAAACTTGCACCATCCAATTCACCGCCGAAAAATTCTACTGTTACACCTACTTGCTCAACACTGTATTTTGATTCCGCGCGTCTGAATGGTACATCAGCTCTTACAACACCTTCTCCATCTACTAAGACGACCGGAAATGTCTCAAAGAAAGTTGGCATGCGGCGTACAAAAAGCTCATGTCCTTCCTTATCCTTAAACACAGCATGTCCTAACCAACCAACCGCTATACCATCCCCATTATCCATGGCACCTGCTCTAAATAACCCACCCTTTGCGGGATTATTACCGATATAATCGTAAAAAGCCAACTTTTCCGGAATCTTCGACCATACTTGTGACAAACTAAGATTGTCAACCTCATTTGATCGTATTCGTCTTTCTATCTCTTGTTGGAAGTACGCTTGATCCCATTGGTAACGTGTAGGACCAAAGAGTTCAATTGGAGTAGCAGCGGAACCATACCACATGGTTCCAGAAACCACAAAAGCAGCAAAAAAGACGGCAGCAATACTGCTGGATAATACGGTTTCAACATTACCCATACGTAAAGCTTTGTACAGTCTCTGAGGGGGTCGAACACTTAAGTGAAACAATCCGGCTAGTATACCTAAAACTCCTGCCGCTATGTGATGCGAGGCCACCCCTCCTGGAAGAAAAGGATCGAAACCTTCAGCGCCCCAAGCCGGATCTACGGATTCCACTCTTCCTGTTAATCCATAGGGATCTGAAACCCAAATGCCAGGACCAAATAAACCGGTTACATGAAACGCCCCAAATGAGAAACAAAGGACTCCGGAAAGAAATAGGTGAATACCAAATATTTTTGGTAAATCTAGAGATGGTTTCCCCGTACGATCATCACGAAACAGATCTAAATCCCAATAGACCCAGTGCCAGATAGCGGCTAGAAATAGCAATCCAGATAGTACAATGTGAGCAGCAGCTACGCCTTCGTAACTCCATATACCCGCATCTGTTGCGGTATCTCCTGTAATACTCCATCCTCCCCACGATTTTGTTACCCCTATGCGGGTCATAAACGGAATCACAAACATGCCTTGTCTCCACATAGGATCAAGAACAGGATCAGAAGGATCAAAAACAGCTAGTTCATATAAAGCCATCGAACCCGCCCAACCAGAGACCAAAGCAGTATGCATAAGATGCACAGAGATTAGGCGACCGGGATCATTTAAAACAACGGTGTGAACGCGATACCAAGGCAAACCCGTGAAAAACCTCTTTCTTGAATATTCAATTGTAAACAACGATTCAACATGTAACTTTCTTGCAATGGTCCGATAACGTAGGATTTACAAATCCTCTGTATGGGATAAGATAAAATGAGAGAAAAAGGAGGGATAAATAAATAAAACTATTTTGGTTTGTGATTAAAGTAAAATCATTAGTTTTTCACTCAATTAATTATGGAAACAAGTATTTTACACGAGCAACTTCTCCCTCGTATAAGAATGAAGACAAGAACATTTTAGCATCTTATTCTATTGTGTAACAATGTAAGGATTGGTCCCATTAATATTAAGAGAAGTGAAGATATTTAACACTTAACTTGATTTGCATCCATAAGACCTTCCCAAAATATGTTATAATAACACAAGAATAAAATATGTTCATTAGATCTTTTTACGACCTCACTTTTGAGATAATCACAACACGTTTTAAAAATTTACACATGCCAATCGGTGTTCCAAAAGTTCCCTTTCGTCTACCTGGAGAAGAGGATGCAGTTTGGGTTGACGTATAGTCCGATTTGTTGGGATATCTTGAGCTTAGTGGAAATTATCTCCGCCAGTGTGTAGCTTATCAAATTGTTCCTACTTATTCTGGGATCAAATCAGGAGAGATTTTACTATTCATAAAAAAGCAACAAAATACATAAGATAAACTATTAATAACTTTGATGATTTGGTGTTATCTTTTTGGACGGAATCCATGGTTAGTTAAAATTAACACTTCTTTTAGGCCGCGGTTATTCGAATCCAAAAGTTGCTTGTCATACAAGGCTACGTGCGAAACAAACAGCAGTATACACTTATCATCTGATTTAATAGATTCTTTCTTTTAAGACTATAAAAACGACAAAGAAATGCAAGAAAAGGAAAACTACTTGTCCCATATGTACGAGTTGTGCTACTAAACCTCCGAGGTGGGAAATGAACCTATAAGATTCCCCAAATCAAGAATCCCTCGAGATCAGACAGAAATGGACCGATATTTAAACAACATTACTCCTACAGTTGGTATCCGTGTATCGTACTGAACCAGTTACCGGTTCCAATGTCGTTCAAGATGTAAAAAAGATAGGACTCGACAAACTTGAACAAGAAGACAAAACTGAATCCGCTTATCGCAATAAAACAATTCACTGATCTAAATAACAAATATTTTAGTTATTGCTCTTTTTTTTTATGATCATTTACATAAAAAAAACAATAGAGCCGTATGTTTCTAACGAAGCTTACACGGTTTATGGGGGGGGGTTCTATCCCGATCAATCGACTTTATCGAGAAAGGCTTCTCTTTCTAGGTCAACAGGTTGATGACGAAATTGCTAATCAACTTATTGGTATCATGATGTATTTAAATGGTGAAGATCAGGCTAAAGATATGTATTTGTATATAAACTCCCCAGGTGGAGCGGTCTTAGCTGGAATATCTGTCTACGACGCAATGCAATTTGTTGTGCCAGACGTTCATACTATTTGCATGGGACTTGCTGCTTCGATGGGATCGTCCATTTTAGCTGGAGGAGAGATTACTAGACGTATTGCACTGCCCCACGCTTGGCGCCAATGATTTGTTTGATTTCGGATTTTGCCTTCACTCTTCTATTGGAGTAATCATAGCATGGCAGGCAGTACTTAATTATTTTTATCATCCATCTAATTGAAAGAGTAAAGTACTAAAAAAGTAAATGGAGTCGGAGCCATCTCTTAATTGATGTTAGAGCCACCAAAGATTAAAACGAAAATATCTTAGCGTCATAAATCGTATGAAAGGACAAGATAAAATTATAAACAATAGTTAATATCTTTATCTGTTCTATGTTGAAACAAATCGAATGTACAAGACTCTATCCTGATATTTGCCCGATGCCAATTCTTTTTTCTATATAGGATATAAATAGCAAACTCTGGGATTACACACGCAAGGAGTAATGGAACCATCATAGTACTGTACTACAAAGGGAAGGATGGTGGAATCTTGCAAACTCATTCCCTGTAAATGATTCGGTGGGAACAAATAGATAATAAAAAGACATTGGAAAAAGAAATCTTTTCTAGGAGATTTCTTACGTTAAGTTTTATTAGAGATACTTATTCTTACTTAAGATTTGAGGCAGCCGTATGCAGAAATATCGGCCTGTACGGTTAAACCTTATTGTAGTCACCTAATTAGGGTTATGATTCATCAACCCGCTAGTTCGTATTACGATGGACAAGCAGGCGAATGTGTGATGGAAGCAGAAGAAGTGTCAAAACTACGTGATTGTATAACTAAAGTCTATGCACAAAGAACTGGGAAACCCATGTGGATAATTTCTGAAGATATGGAAAGAGACATATTTCTTTCAGCGGAAGAAGCCCGGGATTATGGTGTTGCGGATCTCGTAGCATTAGAAACCAATTCATAGTAAATAAAAGAAGAGTTTTGTTGATAGAACTTACTTGAAATTAGTAGATTTATCTCTTTTTTCTCAGACATATATCTATTCTTTTTTGTAGTATTATATTATGCGAATACAGATAACTAATAACTAATTAATGTCGAATAAGATATAATCTTTTTCTTGGTTGAGAATCTTTCAAACCAACCTTATTTTCTGTATCTTTGAACATGCCAACAAATCAGCAACTTATTAGAGGAGCGAGATGCTTACTGGGGAGTGTTAGTAAATCCTCAGCTCTTAAAGGGTGTCCCCAACGACGGGGAGTGTGTACCAGGGTGTATGTGTGACTTGTCTTGGATCGGAAACCTTCTTTATTAGGGGATTTAGGTCACAGGGCAATCTACCTTTTAAAGTGGAAAGAAGTCCACTATCCACCTGTTCCATTAGAATTTGAGAATAGTAAATCGTGGTTAAGATCGGTGCAAATCCGATCTTTCCAATTTGAGGAAGTAGAAAAAGATCAATACTATTAAATTTGAGTTTTCAAACGACCTTTGGTGGGTGAGATAGATTCTCCTATATCTCCTTTGCAATTCTATCTTGGCATTAACAACAAAGGTTCAGCTAGTTTGCTAATCCCTAGTAGAAAATACCGCTACTATACATAATATTTCCCTTAATAACCGGGAAATCAAATTGAGAAAGCTTTTCCATAGTCTAAGCTGAGTGAAAAGTTGGGGATCATACGAGCCACCAACAGTTATTTGATTTACCTGATTTCAGGACAAGTTTTTACTCCGGTATATAGGGGGGATCCAGTTGCCTTTAAAACTTGACCACGGAAACAATGGAATCTGCGACAGTTCCCGGACAAGATTAGGCTTTTTGGTCGATCGATAGGAGGGTTTCCCTTGTTTACAGAAAGGAAAGCCGGAATAGCAAAAGCCATCGGGATTTCTAATTCCTACATCAGATGGAAACATAAAAAGTTATTGTCCTTATTTTCTCTCTCTCTACCAAGAGTCACTTAAGGATTAAAGTAAATCTGACATATAATCTTGGTAATCTAAATAGGTGCATCTTAGTAGTATTGAATCTCTCTATCCGGGTTAGTTTAAATAATAAGAAATAGTTGAGACAGTTTTTTGACCTGAAAGAAGGGCAATCTCATATGTATTATAGTGGATTGATATCCTTAAATTAGAGATAAAGCAATAATACTTAGCGAAGATGTGGAAGAACTACAAGATCAATTTCTATCAAATTAAAGATTATATTGAAATCTTGGATTTTTGTGAGGCTATACGTATAACGACTAGAGTAAGACGAGGATTTGTAGCTCGGAGATATCGTAAAAACATTCTTGATTCTACATCTGGTTTTCGAAGTGCTCATTCGAAATTATTCAGAATAGCAAATCAGCGAAGAGGGAAGGCTTTATATTGCGCTTATATGGATAGAAAAAATCGCAAAAGAATCTTTCGCCGCCTTTGGATTAGTCGCATCAATGCAGCAGCACGGAGAGGCGGAATTACCTATAGTTCAACCATTCACGGTTTGTATAAAAATCAAATTTATCTAAATCGCAAAACACTCTCTCAAATGGTTATCTTAGATGCTTGTCGTTTTTACAAAATAATACAAATGATTAGTGACAAAAGTAACGATCTTCAGAACTAAAGTTCTGCCTCTCTCTTTTCAATAAAAGGGAGAGGCAGAAAAATAAAATTGATTTACAAATTTATGACAAAACTCAAAGATGGGCGAGTAATTTAACGAAGCTATTAGTTTGATTAAACGACAACCATATCACACTTATATATGTTTCACCAAAACAGTATCATTTGGTTTGTTGCATTATCTATTAAATTGGAGTATCTAATGAGACTTAGTTATTTTGCAATGATCTAAGTCTCATTATTCAAGAAAGGCAGTAAGGCTAATATACGGGCCCTCTTTATTGCGGTAGCTACTATACGTTGCTGCTTAGAGGTTAATCTATTCATACGCCTTGATAAGATTTTTCCTTGTTCACTTACAAAACGACGAAGCAAACTGGTATTTTTATAATTGACTGTTTCATCGGAACGAATGGACGGAGAGCGTCTACGAGACGAGTAAATAAACTTATTCATGATCTATAGATCTATCTTATTTATTTTCCTTTAACTATTTAATCATTTATTTCCTTGATTCTTTGTGTAAGATATGCTTTTGGCAATAGGAACAATATTTTTTTAATTCCAATCGAGTAGGTGTATTTCGACGATTTTTACGAGTAGTGTATCTATAAATCCCCCCGGATTTCTCATGGGCCCCCGCCAAGATACAATTTGTACATTCCAGAGCGATCGTTACTCTTACATCCTTATTACTAGCCATAAATTAGAATCTATTAGAAATCTCTTTTTTTGGAGGGGGGGTCACTCGTAGATCTATAAAAAAATAAATAAACTACCAGCGAGATCTTCTGGGAAATCTCTCTTCGAATTTTACTACTAAACCTTACATGAGGTTTTGTCACTTCTGGACCTATCTAGTTTGTTAGTGACCTTTTTGAACAGAAAGATAAATTTAGAGAAATGGGAAAACTAAAGCATCCGGAAAAAATCGGTTTGTTTCTATTAATAAACCGGCTAACAAGACAAACCATATTGTAGCAATCACAGGGGCCGTGGAAAGATATATTTTTACATGTTGCATCTTTATCCTCCTTTTGCTTATTTTTAAAATCCCAATCTATTCCTATTTGAGTTGGGTTTGAAATATCTTAATTTGCAAGATCTATTAACGAACGAGACCTAATAAGATATTCCAGTGAGTATCTTTAAATATCCGATTCGTCCCATATAATATATATTTGATAACAGACAGAGATATAAAAGGTGGGTAATAAAAGCCCATATCTTTTTTCCAATTAGCTAGTATCTATGGTAAGATATTATAATATCTTGCATTAGATGATAGGGATTTAACGATACTTTGTAAGATAAAAACTAGAATTGTCAGGGATGTGACGCAGTTCGGTAGCGTGTTTGTTTTGGGTACAAAATGTCGCAGGTTCAAATCCCGTCATCCCTAGCTCTTGACTATGAAAACCAATTCTGTAGGTTGACGCTTAGACCCAGTGCCTTATAAATACTTCTTTTATTACAAAATAACAGCAAGACCCTCTTTTATATTTTTCCTTCAGATTAGGAAAGGGATCCAAGATTCTCACTTTGGAGGCTGCATTGAACCCTCCCAGCGGGAAACGCCTTTAGTTCAGCTCGGTAGAACGCGGGTCTCCAAAACCCGATGTCGTAGGTTCGAGTCCTACAGGGCGTGTAAACTATTCCTAATACTGACAGTTCCTTATTTTTTTAGGACTCGAACCACTTATGTTAGAGAGTTAGTCTGCAAGAATTACAACCTATTTTCCAAACTATATCGAAATCTGAGAAGTAAAAGAAACAACGGTTTTAAAATGTACAAAAAAAGGATTTGGCTTTTCTGGCCTTTCGTTTCACTATAACTATGAAATCTCACTATTAGAATGATAATCGTTTCTTTGATGAGTAGTTTTTCGATTTCAACTAGCTATTAGCGAATATCTAATTGGTCACCTCGTCGATATTGCAGATATGCCGTTACAAGTAATCCAGCTAGGGTTATAGGAATCGAACCTGACGCAATTCCAGATAGTAATGCTTCAACCATTTTAATTTGTAATCTTTTTTTTTTTTTTAATACTTACCAAATTTTATTAATAGACTTCATGTTTGGTAAATGCAACAGATTAGTACACGCTGCGCGTGAATGAAAAGGACCCTATCTTAGATTGCCTATTCTTCTTTGAAGAATAATACTAAAATAAATCACAAGATCTGAATCTTATTTAACCCGACAAATAAAGATAAAGTAAGAGTTAATACAACTATAAGGAAAACAAAGTAGCTTATTGGAGTAAACATATATCTTAATATGAGATTGTTTAGCAATTGAAGTAATATACAACTTCCTTGAGTAGTTTATCACCGCAAGTCCCTGAATCAAAGTTGTATATTCAAGAATGTCGCCCTATAGAGAATCAGTATCTAGCTGAATCTCTCAGGTTTCTTAATTTCAATGAATAAATTCATTGAAATTAAATTTTGTCAAATAAAAGAATTCAGTTATAAGTACTTTACCATAACAGAGAAGTGTACGGGGAAATCGCAAGGTGTAGTTGAACAGGCTGTAACTTTAGATAAGAGATGGTACAATACAACTAGCATTTCGTTTGGAAGGGATTGGGAACCTTGCCGCATTGTAGGTGAAATAGCTATACTAATCCAGTGCATTTTGGAGATACCTCAGGTATAGTAGTGACAAGCTAATTCGGATTCGTTTCCGTTTCTTAAAAGAGATTCGGTTCTTCCAAGAGAAAACCCTTTTGATCTTTTCTATTTCATTTGGGAAAAAATCATTCGAGTCCTTTCTAGTAGTACGAGGTAGATACGGAGTTAAACATGTCTGGGAATACAGGAGAGCGCCCCTTTGCCGATATCATTACTAGTATTCGATACTGGGTCATTCACAGTATTACTATACCTTCCTTGTTTATTGCAGGTTGGTTGTTTGTAAGCACAGGTTTAGCTTATGACGTTTTCGGGAGCCCCCGTCCAAACGAATATTTCTCGGAGAGTCGGCAGGAAATTCCTTTAATAACCGGTCGATTCGATTCGTTAGAACAAGTTGATGCATTCACGAAATCCTTCTAGGAGAAACTAATGGCTTTAGATAAGACTTATCCCATTTTCACTGTTAGATGGTTGGCCGTACATGGATTAGCTATACCAACGGTTTTTTTCTTAGGATCCATATCAGCTATGCAATTTATCCAAAGATAGTTTTTGGCGAGCACTGAATCTATGACACAACCAAATCCAAATAAGCAGAGTGTGGAACTGAATCGTACAAGCCTTTATTGGGGACTATTGCTGATTTTTGTACTTGCCGTTCCATCTTCTAATTATTTTTTCAATTAGGTAAATTTGACCGGATTATCATTATCTGAGAACATAAAGATCCCAATTATTTTTGACCGTACATGTCTGGAGTCGCGACCCATTAACAGCTAGAAAGAAAAAGAGTGGGAAGGAGGCGTGGGAGATGGCAAATACCACTGGAAGGGTTCCCTTGTGGTTAGTAGGTACTGTAGCCGGTACACTTGTGATAGGTTTGACAGGCATATTTTTCTACGGAGCTTATTCAGGGTTAGGGTCATCTCTTTAAAAACTATTAGCCGAATGATAAGTTGGTAGAGAATCTTGCAAAAGCAAAAATCTCTATGGCTTCAATCGTAAATTATAGTGGTAAGGTACCCTTCATAGACAGAAATGAATCTCTTCTTTTTTCTTCTCTTTTTAACACATTACAAAGAAAGGAGAAGAAAAAGATATTATTCACATATTTCTCTCTATCAAAAGAAAGATGGATTTCTGTTTTTACTTGATTCAAAAAACTTCTGGCATGTGTCTAATCCTAGGAATAGAACGATCCAATCAATCTTAAATCTTCCGAAGAGAATCTTGTGAATCTTTGTATCTTAATATTTTAGAGTTTACTATTTGTTTGCCTATTTAACTATCAAATTATGATAAATGAAATAAGATAGGAAACGGGGAAACATTTAAATGTTTTTTTCATTCTCGGGAGTGTTGGTGGTTCCGTTTCCACCAACATTCTTTTATGATGATTGCTGTTTCTTATTTTTACTATCGAATCATTTTCACTATAAGCATGTAAATCTTGGATTACTCCTTTTTTTACACTTAGTCAACAATTAGTTTTTTAGTAATTGGGTAATTTAAAAGAGATTATCTCTAAAATCTATTAGTTAGAGTTACAATATAAAAAAACCAATATTCTTTCTTTCCTCCATGCAGTAGATTTTTGAATATACTTTTAAACTAGTATCGAATCAGAAATTCATTTCTGCTAACTGCACTTTTTCAAACTGTTTTTTCTTTAGTACAAGGAATATCTGTGCTAAAACAACCGATCCAAAAAAAACTAACAGCCCTTGAATCCGCCGGGGGTCCTGTAGTACAATTTCGACTTCTCCTTGCCCAAACCCCCCAACGTTTGGATTATTGGTTAGCGGTTGATCCACTCTAATAGACTCACCTTCCGAAACAATGAGTTCGGGGCCAGGAGGTACAACATCAATTACCTCGCGACCCTGAGATGAATCTTCAATTGTAATCTCATACCCACCTTTTTCTTTTCGAACGACCTTTTTGATCTCACCTCTCAATGAAGAAGTATAAACGGTGTTATTACTTTTGCTACCATCCGGGTAGATTTGTCCTCTACCCCTGTTACCTCCTACATAAATAGGATATTTTAAGAAATGCGCTTCTTTCTTGGTTCCAGGATCTGGGGATACGATTGGAAAGATAATCTCGTTGTATAATTTTCCAGGTACGGGACCTACAACAATTATATTTTCTTTACCGGGTCGGTAACTTTGAAAGGTTAATTTTCCCATCTTATTCTTTATTTCGGTTGGGATGCGATTAGGGGGAGCTAATTCAAACCCGTCTGGCAATATAAGAATGGCACCAACATTAATCCCTCCCTTTTTCCCATTTGCAAGAACTTATTTTATCCACGTGTCGTAAGGAATCTTAACAATTGCTTCAAATACAGTATCAGGAAGAACGGATTGAGGAGCTTCAATATCAACGGTTTTTTTGGCTAAATGACAATTGGCACATACAATACGACCCGTGGCTTCACGTGGATTCTCATAGTTCTGTTGGGCAAAAATAGGATATGCTTTTGATAAAGATGGATAACTTAATTCGCCACAATTTATTGATGCTATAAGCAATAGAATCCACCAGTTTCTCATTATTTTATTTCTTGTTGCTAGCATAGGTCGGTAATTATTCTTAAATATTTGTACAATTAGGCCGTGACATTTTACAAGGCCAGGAAGTTTATTCCTTTTCTAATTCTTTCCTTTATTTCTTTTTTTATTTCACAATATAAAATGATTGAAAAATATAGAATGTTCAAATGGAGAGTGAAGATAGCTTAAACTTACTGATAAACAATTTAGAGTCTATACTTGTTATTCACTCATGGTATGGTAGGTTGCTACAATGGAAGGAGATATTCGATTCAAATGGCGAAAGATCCAATATTTAAACAATGTGTCTAAGATAACCGGAAAAGTTGAGACGAAACAGGAAATTACATATCTATTCGGCGTCAATCCGAAATGTCCTAGGAAGGATTCTGATAGTATTTCCCAACCATGGGGCGAATGAAACCCTACACGTAAATCAGTCAGTAGGAGGATAGAAAAGGCTTTCATTGTATCATTCAAACTATAAAACGATTCTCTAATCCGGGAATTTGAAACCGCAAGTCTCTTTCGCCCCAATATAAATGAAAGAAGTAGAGTAATAATACTAATTGTATCTGTTGCTAGCTGCACCAATAACTGAATAATTGACTCGTCATATATCATTGCTAATCTAATAGTTTCATAATGCACATCTGCGTCGCTATTATACAAACGTATATCTGTTAAATTACCGATTACATCGTCTAACCAAAGTAAAATCTCTGCTTGTCGTAAGTGTTTCAAAGAATTTTCTTCATGAAGCGGGTTTAAAAATAATTGGATTTGAGATGCATCCCACCAAGCTTTAATCCCGGGTTTCAAGAGCCAATTCTCCATTGCAAGTCGAAAAGGTAAGAGAAGAGATAAGAACCCAACATATTGCAGGGAAACATATGCTTGATTTCGAGCTAGATCAAAATCCTTTTGGACCAAAAAACTCGATTTACTTAATAATTCCGCTTTGAAACGGGATAAGGTTCGAGTTACAGATCGCGGTACCAATCCAATTGGCTCATAAGCTACTGAACTGCGGGAAGAAATTGTTAGTTCATAGTTAAACGGTTCTTCATTCTCAATTCGCGGTGGAAATACTTGTTTAGAACTAGCCTTCTTACAAAAATCAAACTCCCGATAGGTTGCCTCAATCCAAGCTAATTTCCTATTCATTCTTTTAATATAATGTAGTTTATTCAAACTAAACCTACTTACTGGTAAAGAGAAAGAAGCAGGATTATCTTTCAATTCATATCTTGATAAGCCATTATAATCTCCGGCCTGGTTCCGGGATTCAAAAACAATGGAAGAACTAGGAAGAGATCGCACTTCAGGGATTGCAGGAGCCAAAAGCTTGTGGGTAGATCTAGATAACCCATCTTTTATTTGATAACTCTGCTTCTTGGAATTGGCATGGGATCTCCATTGCTTAATAATGGATAAACTAGGATTACCAATACAAAAAAAAAACCTCTTATGGGTTTCTAAGATAGATAGACTCAATCTGTGTTCCAAAAGACTGTAACATATCACATATTTAAATTTGTTAAAAACTGCAGTTTCGAAAGCAGCTCGAGCCCATGGAGATTTACCAGCCAATGGTAGAAAAATCTTTAGTCGTGTAAAAAAGGTAGGATAAAGCTGCATATCCTTACTAGCCTCATAAGCTCTATCCAACGAACGAAATGGAGTATTACAAAAGAATTGAACAAGTTTTTTATTCCAGTGACACAATCTCATATCGATTCTAAATCCCTATAGATCGGTAAAAGAAAAGGTAAAAAAATACTCTTATAGAAAGAACTCTCCATTCTATTATAAAAGTATCTCATTCTACTTCACAGACTCTTTCCAAACCTTAATACCCCTTGTGCCCTCTTCTATGAGAATATTAGAGAGTTTATAAAAGATATAATATATGACTTTAGGGTTAATCTTTAAAATCCTTCTATTGATATGCGTAAAAAACGAGCAAGTTCTGCAGCTTTTTCTTCAATAGATTCCGGAGTTGAGCTCTCACCTACCCGAATTAGAGGTATACTTCGTTGCCCTCGCATCTTTAGATAGAGGATTCGATTTGGGAAAAAGCCTTCCTGATTTCTTAGAACAATTGCTTCAATATCTCTTAACACGAGTCGGATTTGGATCCGACGGTTTTTACCGGGAAAACCCCATCGAAAGATAGAAGAGAAACCCTCCCGTTTATCAAAAAAATTGTATCCACTTCCCACGTTCCAAAAAATAGTACACCCTAGATACAACCCGAGAAAGAGTCCAGCAATACCATAAAAACACATCACAAGACCTTGCGGAATAAAAGCAATCTGTTTGGACGAAAGTTTGGGAATCAAATCTTCACCAAAACAACTAGAAAGTCCTACCAGTAAGAAACCAGTTGCACCGCAAACAAGAACACATGCCCAACACGAGTTTGCAAATGTGCGTGACCCTCTTATAAGCTCTACTTGGATCCAATTAGGATGAGAATTCATTTTTATTTGATCAATCTTTTTTAATAAATTAATGAGATCTTTGTGCGGGTTATACTGCTCTGCTTATCTACCCTAATTGTTTGGGTTTCAATTCATTCTTCTTAAATCAATTAGGAATTTGATTTACGTTAGGAGAATAGCATCATTCTGGGTGGAAGCAAGCAAATCCTTTTTTAAACTATTTGAAACTATCAATTATTAATCAATCTATATCTCAATTCTATTGGAGGTAAGAATGAGACATAGATTGTAACAAAATACATATTATCAGTGGACTATTGGTAAGAAAAGACAACGGGGTGGTTATGGTGGTAGGGAGAAAGGGATTTGCAAACAAGAAACATAGACCACCCAAATTGTAACTAGTATTAAATATGAAATACCATAAGGGGAATCGTAAATCTACATTATATTTTAATATAAAATATTTTATATTAAGTTCACTTTAAAAGATTAGGGGTAGGTTAGATTACAAGATTTCATCTTGTTCAATATAAAGGAAGAGAAAAGCCATTGCAACTGCTGGAAGCAGTAAACCTACTAATGGGACAAATACAGAGGGTAAGTAAGATACTGTCATGTTGGAATTGCCTCACACACAATAAGAAACTTTTTCTTTATACAGCAACGTATCTCTTTTTCAATGTTCTTTCTATTATCTAATGATATTCTTCCCATGCAAAAAAAGAAAGGGCTTCTGAAAAGTAATAAAGATTCACTCTCTTATTTCACCGGATTATTCGCAAGAAAAAAGAGTATAACCATTCTTTGGAGCTCAACTACATTTCAAGGCAAATTGACTCTTTTTTTACTTAATTCTTGTTGTAATTGTAAGGAACTGAGAAGTAAAGCTCAAAAATCTCGCTTAACACATCCTTCAGAAGATTACGTGGAACAATTGTATCGAGTAGCCCATTATTAAATGAAGACTCAGCTGCTTGAAAACCGTCAGGTATCTTTTGGCGTGATGTTTATTCGATTACCCTTTTACCGGCAAATGCTATATAGGCTTTAGATTCGGCAATAATTATATCTCCTAACATCCCGAAACTGGCAGTAACACCTCCCGTAGTTGGATAAGTAGGAACAGATATGTATAGCAATTTATTCCGAACCTGATGGAGTTGCGAAACTGAAGAGATTTTAGCCATTTGCATCAAGCTCAATGTTCCTTCCTGCATACGCGCTCCACCAGAAGCACATATTAACACCAATGGGAGAAGCCTTTGCGTGGCATATTCAATTAAACGAGTAATTTTCTCACCGACTACAGAACCCATGCTTCCTCCCATAAAATGAAAATCCATAACACCGGGTGCAATAAGTGTTCCATTTAAATATCCTATACCTGTTTGAACAGCATCAATCAGACCCGTCTTTTCTTGAGAAACAAGTAGACGATTCTCATGAGAATCCTCGTCGGAGAAACTTAATACATCTCTTGCGTACGTGTCTTCATCCATGGGAATCCATGTGTTGGGATCAATTAACAGTTCAATTCTTTCCATACTATTAATTGGGAGATGATAACCGCGTTCTTCACAAACGTTTTTATTCTGTTTTAAGAACTTCACATAAAGCATATTTCCACGATTATCACATCGAGCCCACAATCCTTTACTTGTATTTATGCTTATTCTCTTCTCTCTCTCGCTTGAGATCGAGCTTCTGGTAGCTTCTTCAAACAAAGCTCCAATTAATCCACCAAATTTTCGCTTATCTTCGAACCAATTTATTACAGACGTTATAATCTCCTCATCCATTTTATTAGCTCATGAGAAAAGTTACAAAAACAAATTAGATCTTAAATGAATGATCTCATTCTTCTAATCAGTCATATATTAGGAATTCCATTCTAATTATCCGAAAAATAGATCCAAAAGATCCAATCCGACACAAAATTATTTGGATTACTTCCTAACTCTTTGGATATATGAATAAGTTACCTTAAATTATCTATCATGGTTTTTTCTTTTTATATTAATCGGTAGGGACTTGAACCCTCGGATCTACGGTCTTAAAAACGCGTATACCTCCATTTGATCACACCCTTTAGCCAAGACATGAGATTGAGAATATCGGGAAAAGATTTATAAATCTTTTCCCGATATTCTCAATCTCAGTATTTGTGAAATAGCTTTTAAAGAGACGTTAACTCAGGTAGCTCACTCATACTAATTTACAATGTATCAATTGTATCGAATTCAAACTTAATTGCTTTCCAAATCTCGCACGCAGCAGCTAATTCTGGACTCCATTTGCTAGCTTCACGAACAATCTCATTTCCTTCACGGGCAAGGTCACGACCCTCATTACGAGCTTGTACACAAGCTTCTAATGCAACTCGGTTAGCTACAGCACCGGGTGCATTTCCCCATGGGTGCCCTAAGGTTCCACCACCAAACTGTAAAACAGAATCGTCCCCAAAGATTTCGGTTAAAGCAGGCATGTGCCAAACATGGATCCCGCCTGAAGCAACAGGGAAGACACCAGGCATGGAAACCCAATCCTGGGTGAAATATACGCCACGTTTGCGATCTTTTTCAATAAAATCATCCCGAAGTAAATCAACAAATCCTAAAGTAACTTCTCGCTCGCCTTCCAATTTACCCACTACCGTCCCCGCATGGACGTGATCCCCGCCAGACATGCGTAATGCTTTGGCTAATACACGGAAATGCATACCGTGATTCCGCTGTCTATCGATAACAGCATGCATTGCCCTGTGAATATGAAGAAGTAATCCATTATCTCTACAATAAAGGGCTAAGCTGGTATTTGCAGTAAATCCTCCAGTTAGGTAGTCATGCATGACTATGGGTGCCCCCAATTCTCTGGCAAAAACAGCTCGCTTCATCATTTCTTCACATGTACCTGCAGTAGCATTTAAGTAATGGCCTTTGACCTCATTAGTTTCAGCCTGAGATTTAAAAAGGGCTTCTGCTACGAATAAGAATCGATCTCTCCACCGCATAAACGGTTGGGAATTGACGTTTTCATCATCTTTTGTGAAATCAAGTCCACCACGAAGGCATTCATAAACGGCTCTACCGTAATTCTTGGCAGACAAACCTAATTTGGGCTTGATTGTACACCCTAATAGAGGACGGCCATATTTGTTTAGTTTGTCCCTTTCGACTTGAATACCATGAGGAGGTCCAGCAAAGGTTTTGGAATATGCAGGAGGAACTCGTAAGTCTTCTAAACGCAGAGCGCGTAAAGCCTTAAATCCAAAAACATTTCCTACAATAGAAGTGAACATATTGGTAACGGAACCTTCCTCAAATAAATCTAGAGGATAAGCTACGTATGCAATATATTGATTTTCCTCCCCAGCTACAGGTTCAATATCATAGCATCGGCCTTTGTATCGATCCAGACTAGTAAGCCCATCTGTCCATACCGTAGTCCATGTACCTGTGGATGACTCCGCAGCTACTGCAGCTCCAGCTTCTTCAGCAGGTACCCCTGGTTGTGGGGTCATTCGGAAAGCTGCTAAGATATCAGTGTCTTTCGTTTTGTATTCGGGAGTGTAATAGGTCAATCGATAATCTTTGACACCAGCTTTGAATCCAACACCTGCTTTAGTCTCGGTTTGTGGCGACATGAGTTTGTTCCTCCCTGTGAATGAATTAATAAATCTTGTAATAGTGAGATCTGCTCGGCGTAGGTAGAGTATTTTAACGTGATACTTGGGGTAAATTTTGCTAAATCAAACTTCAAACCATACTTATACAATCCACTTCAGGAATGGAACATTATTATTTTATCTCGTATGCAATGTAACGTGCAACTATTAAATAACCCTTTTTAAGAAACTTCGCTAAAAAAGGAATGATTATTTTGTCCTATTCTAATACATTGACTCAGAAATCGGTTCGTTGTTAGACTGGTGCATGGATTACAAATCAATTAGATTATGGTACACTAACTACCCCGGAAGGCTTGAAAATAGATCAAAAAGTGTTGAAATCAATAGTGAGAAAAAAGAACTCATTCCATTTTGCATTACTTAGTTCGTAGGAAAAGAACCTACTTTGAAATCTGGACTCGAGTTGTTTATTCACTCCATTTTCTTTTCGTTTTTCTATATTCATATCTGCAATTTGAGGAAAGGTAGAAGTGGAAAGTCTGGAGATCTACTATTCTTGAACCTTTGGCAGGGAAATACCAAATACTTCTATCGATTCATTAAAAAAATACTGAAGAAACAAACCAAAACAGTTATGAAAACCCGTTCCTTCTCTTTCGAAATTTCCGAATTGGTTGAAACAAACGTGGGGCACATCACTCAAATCATCGGACCAGTATTGGACGTGGCTTCTTCTACGGGGAAAATGCCCAGCATCTACAACTCATTAATAGTCAAGGGAAAGAACTCAGCAGGTCAGGATATTAATGTTACTTGTGAGGTTCAACAATTGTTAGGTAATAACGAAGTAAGAGCCGTGGCTATGAGTGCCACAGATGGTCTAATGAGAGGTATGAGAGCTGTTGATACGGGAGCTCCTTTAAGTGTTCCCGTTGGTGAAACTACTCTTGGACGAATATTTAATGTTCTTGGTGAACCGGTAGATAATCTAGGTCCTGTTCAAAGCAATACAACATTTCCAATCCACAGATCCGCTCCCGAATTTACTCAATTGGATACTAAGTTATCGATTTTTGAAACGGGTATTAAAGTTGTGGACCTTTTGGCCCCGTATCGTCGAGGTGGTAAAATTGGTTTATTTGGTGGAGCCGGTGTTGGGAAGACAGTTCTTATTATGGAATCGATTAATAATATTGCAAAAGCTCATGGAGGTGTATCCGTTTTTGGCGGAGTAGGGGAACGTACACGTGAGGGTAATGACCTTTATATGGAAACGAAAGAATCAAAAGTTATTAATGAGCAGAATATCTCGGAATCTAAAGTTGCTTTAGTTTACGGCCAGATGAATGAACCACCGGGAGCGCGTATGAGAGTTGGCTTAACTGCTCTAACAATGGCTGAATATTTCCGAGATATAAACAAGCGAGATGTGCTTTTATTCATTGATAACATCTTTCGATTTGTTCAGGCGGGATCTGAGGTTTCAGCATTACTTGGGAGAATGCCTTCTGCTGTAGGTTATCAACCAACTCTGGCAACAGAGATGGGATCATTACAAGAGAGAATTACTTCTACTAAAGAAGGGTCAATAACCTCTATTCAAGCTGTTTATGTACCTGCAGATGATCTAACAGATCCAGCTCCGGCTACTACATTTGCACATTTAGATGCAACAACAGTACTTTCTCGAGGACTAGCAGCCAAAGGTATTTATCCTGCTGTGGATCCATTAGATTCGACATCGACCATGTTACAACCTTGGATTGTCGGGGAGGAACATTATGAAACCGCACAAGGGGTTAAACAGACTTTGCAGCGTTACAAGGAACTTCAAGATATTATAGCTATTCTCGGACTAGACGAATTATCCGAGGAAGACCGTTTGACAGTAGCTAGAGCTAGAAAGATAGAACGGTTTTTATCACAACCTTTCTTTGTGGCAGAAGTCTTTACTGGTTCGCCCGGTAAATATGTAAGCCTACTAGAAACAATTAAGGGATTTCAAATGATTCTTCCAGGAGAGTTGGATAATCTTCCCGAGCAAGCTTTTTATTCAGTTGGCAACATTGATGAAGCAGCTGCGAAGGCTGCATCCTTGCAGACAGGGGGTCAATAAAGGATATGATTTTGAATCTTCGTGTAATGGCCCCTAATCGAATAGTTTGGAATTCCGAAGTATTTAAAATAATATTATCCACTAATAGTGGTCAGATTGGCATATTACCTAATCATGCACCTCTTTTAACAGCTTTGGATATGGGAGTTTCAAAGATACAGAGTAATGGCCAATGGTCTGCAATGGCCTTAATGGGTGGTTTTGCAATGGTGGATAATAATCGGGTGACAATTTTAGTCAACGAAGCAGAAATAGCGAGTGAAATTGATCCAGACGAAGCTCGCAAGAGTTTTGAGATGGCTCAGGCAGAATTAATTGAAGCAGAAGGCAGGAGAAAGAAAATAGAGGCTAATTTAAGGTTTCGAAGAGCCAAAGCAAGGTTAGAAGCTTCAACAATCGTTTAGTTTAGTTATAGTGCAATGACACGGTTGTTGCAGGCCTTCTCTAGTGGTTTAGCAGAATAACCCAGTCAATAGTAATCGTCTGCTGGTTCTGCAACGATTTCTTTTCTATGGCACGATTATCATTTTGTTTTTTCTTAGATGTCAATTTAAGATATAAGAATAACCTATACTACCTACTATTGGATTTGAACCAATGACTCCCGCCGTATGAAAGCGATACTCTAACCGCTGAGTTAAGTAGGTTGCCGCTGTTTCTTTTTTGTCTATTCTACAAAAAATAAGAATACTTCTTATCTATCTATCTTTATCTATTGCTAATAGATAGATAGATAAATAAATAAATACAAACCTATTATATCTAAAAAAACTAATGGGAATCAAGCAAAGTAAACAATAGTAGGATTTGCTTGAAAAGCAAATAACTGACTCCCATTAGTTATCTATAAAACTGATATTTTTGAATTTGAGTATGAGAGCAAATTCAAAAATAAGACTACTACGTAATCTTTCTCTTTTCCCAAGGTACAAATCAAAACATCGTTATTCTCTTTTTTGTTCTTTTGGCCTTTAAAACTAAAATCCGATTTCAAAGAACACTCCTTACTTAAAGCCTACTTCTCCATATAGGTTCTAAGTGTTAAACCTGCATACAGTAATCCTTAATCTAAAAAGGAGAAGAGTACGTAGATGTTTTCATCTCAGCAATATGATTCTTTCTGGATTTTCTTATTAATCTGTATATCTATTCCATTTTTGGCTTTTTCGATTTCTGGTTTTATTGCTCCTCGTCGGGAGAGACCAGAGAAGTTGGCAAGTTACGAATCAGGTATTGAACCAAGAGGAGACAGTTGGATTCGATTTCAGATACGTCATTACATGTTTGCTTTGGTCTTTACAATATCTGACGTCGAAACCGTATTTCTTTATCCTTGGGTTACTTCTTTTGGGGATTTGGGTTTGTTCGCTTTTGTTGAAGCAATTGTTTTCATATTCATACTGGTTGTTGGCTTGGTTTATGCATGGCGAAAAGGAGCACCGGAATGGTTCTAACGTACGAACATTTGAATGAGAGTAATAGAAGCAATAGGAAGGACGAATTTGAAAACACTTTTTTCAACTCGGTGGCACGGATACCTCGTAGGAGTGATATGCCAGAATCCATTCTTCTAGCGAGCATAAGTGATTTTTCCAACTGGTACAGATTATCTAGTTTATGGCCGCTTCTCTACGGTACCAGTTGTTGCTTTATCGAATTTGCTTCCTTAATTGGTTCACGATTTGATTTTGATCGGTACGGATTGGTACCTAGATCCAGCCCTAGACAAGCAGATTTAATTGTTACCGCGGGTACTATAACAATGAAAATGGCCCCATCGTTAATAAGACTTTATGAGCAAATGCCTGAACCAAAATATGTGATTGCTATGGGAGCTTGCACTATTACTGGAGGTATGTTTAGTACGGATTCATACAGCACCGTGCGCGGGATAGACAAACTAATTCCTGTCGATATCTATTTGCCGGGTTGTCCGCCCAAACCCGAAGCTATCATTGATGCTGTAACAAAACTCCGAAAGAAGATTGCTCGAGAGATTTTTGTACAAAAATCTGTCTTCATTCGAATAAAATATTATAGCCTAAGGCATCAATTTCGTTTTCTACCCCTTGCTGAAAAACACACTTGGGAAATAGGAGATTTTAGCACGACATTGGTGCCAACTCACTGCACGGGGATCTTGGAGAAAGTTGGCAAAGAATGTTATTAATACTAATTATCAAGATAATAAATAGGGCTCTATCCTTTTTACTATTACCGTTTATACTAGAAAATCAAGAGAAAGGTACTAACCACTATGAATTTTATTGAGAACAATAAGTCTAATCTGGAAACACGAGGTCGATTATCCCCGTGGTTAATTAAACACAAATTTCCTCATCGACCTTTAGGTTATGATTACAGGGGTGTAGAGATTTTGGAGGTGAGGTCGGAAGAGTGGTTATCTCTAGCGGTTGCTTCATATGCGTATGGATTCAATTATTTACGATCTCAATGTGCTTACGATTCAAGACCGGGAGGATCATTAGTTAGTGTTTATCACTTAACGCAGATTCAAAGCCAATCAGATCAACCTGAGGAGATATGTACAAAAGTTTTTGTTTCAAGAACAAACCCTCAAATACCTTCGGTTTTTTGGGTTTGGAAGAGTGCTGATTTTCAAGAACGTGAATCTTATGATATGCTGGGAATAATCCATCGTGGACATCCTTACCTCAAGCGCATATTAATGCCCGAAAGTTGGATAGGATGGCCTCTCCGTAAAGATTACGTAGTACCCAATTTCTACGAGTTACAAGATGCCTACCAATTGACATAGAAGCGGACGAAGAATAGGGGTCTATCACTAATCTTTGCGTAATCTATCTACAATTTTGCCAGGAACCAGATTTGAACTGGTGACACGAGGATTTTCAGTCCTCTGCTCTACCAACTGAGCTATCCCAGCTTAAAACGAGAATTTTTTTTTCTTTAACTTACTAACATAGCTATCCCGACAAGGGGACTGGGGTGAGTTGATTCCCCAGATAGTCAAATCCAATACTCAAAAAATCATAATTCTGTTTTTCTTGATTATAGTTTTTCTAGGTGGAGACGGGGTAATTACCGAAAAGCCTGGATAGGATATTTGTGTCAAGCCATTCCGCTTTTTGAATGGCCCGACTAATTGGCAAAACGTGTTTTTAAATAAGACAAGAAAGGTTTGATTTCTATCTGTTTATTGGAAAGTTATCACTTAAGATTCGTTCATTGATCTGAAATGGTTTAAAAGTTACGTTCTTGTGCGTTCTTGGGGATAGAGGGAATTGAACCCTCACGGTCGAAACCAACGGATTTTCTTTCTACTGCAACTTACGTTGCTACTTAATTCTTGGTAAGCCGGCTACACCACTATATAGAGTGGGACTCTATCTTCATTCACAAAGAGATTATAGGTTCGATAGGTTTATTTAAAAGTAAGTTGATAATGGTTTCAGTATTGGAAGAGATCTGGAAACTATTGTTAAGTAAAAGTGAAAACATACTATCTTTCTTTTACTTTATCAATGGAGTCAGTATTAAGTTACTGGCTTATTGACCTATCCTCTTTGCAACTTCAACTTGTTTTCTCGTCTACTAAGATATTCTTCTAATAGAAGAAGATCCAGAAACTGTTTTGAGTATCTAGTTCCTTTGAAGACTATTTACTATAAATGCTCTTTGGAAAAACTCCCTTTGAGTCTCTGCACCTATCACGCCTCATTCATCTAATACATCTCTCTTGATAAGACAATATTTGGCTCAGGATTGCCTGCCGAATCATCCAAGGTTTCCCTGAATTTGGGAGTTGTCACTAGATACGTTTCCATACCGAGGCTCAATTTGATTGAGTCCGCCGCGTCTACCATTCCGCCATATCCCCACTTTGAGGCCCCAATAAAATAGGAAGACAAAAAAGAAATAAGACCCGATTCTTTCTTAGTTGAAACAGAAACTAGAGAAAAAATCAAACGGATAATATTAAACAAATGCATGTAAAGATTCTTATTCTTTCTTCCCTCTTTTCTTCTTCTGTGTCTCATTCTATTTATGTTCTGGTAAACAAAAGGATTTTTTGTATAATAAGGAATAATAGGAATTAATTACTGAGAATGAATAAGTTGTGGTTAGATTTTCCTTTATTTAAAATTCATCGTTGATATAAGTATATATGAACATGGTCTTAGAGTCAATACATGGGGAAGAAAGATCCAAATGGATTTTTCTTCCAGAATAGAGATATCTACATTTTAAAATCTATAGTTTTTTTAGATATAAGACAACATTCTCTAATTCACTTTTTTGTTTAAATGACTAGTAGTAATTTGTTTTTTATCCTTATTTCGATAACTCAACGTTTTCGATTTGAAAGTGAAAGGTACACTGCAAATAGATATCAGATTATGCCTATATGTTATGAATCCCTTACTAATCTATATGACCTTCCAACGAATTTTGCCTTGGAATTCAATACGTTTTTGTTTCTATTCTAAACTATTTCCCTTTCTGTTGAAAAACATTTATTTTATTAAATATGTAAGGGAGGAATTATTATGTCTCGATATCGAGGACCTCGTTTAAAATTAATGCGTCGTCTAAGAGATTTACCAGGACTTGCTGGTAAAAAAAACACTGGGCCGAATACTACTGAATCTCAAGTTACAAACGACCAACTAGCGTCAAATAAGATATCCCAGTTTTGTGTGCGGTTGGAAGCCAAACAAAGATTGCGTTTGAATTATGGATTGACAGAGCACCAATTAATAAGATATGTTCGTCTCGCTAGAAAAACTAAGGGTTCGACAGGTCAAGTCCCACTGCAACTGCTTGAGATGCGTCTGGATAATGTCATTTTTCAATTAGGTATGGCTCCTACAATTCCCACTGCTCGACAACTAGTTAATCACAGACATATATTACTCAATAACCAGATTGTTGATAGACCAAGCTATCGATGTAAACCCGGGGATATTATCACTGTCCGGAACCGACTAACTTGTTGGAATGCCGCTAGAGATAGCTCTAGCGAGAAGGACAAAATACCTAATCATTTAACTTTATCTGTTTCGAATACGGGCCAGTCCACAGGATTAGTTAATCATATGGTTAACCGGGAATCCGTAGGTTTAGAAATAAATGAATTGTTTGTTGTCGAGTATTATTCTCGGAAAGCTTAGTTTAAAGATTATTGAATCTATGTAAACGTATTCATCTTTACATTAGAATTAAAAGGTAAAAATTCATGGCTATTTCTACAAATTAGGAGTTAAGAACGAAATCAAGAGGAATTTTTCTCGTTTTTTGGCAAAACAGAAATTCAAAAAAACTATTATCTTATCCCCAATCCATTTTGGATAAAGTAAGGTAGATTTTTTAGCGCAAAAGAAACACTAAAATGATCTCTGAAGAGATAGAAAATGGGAAAGGGAGGGATTCGAACCCTCGGTAGTTATGAATCTACATAGCATTTCCAATGCTATACCTTAAACCACTCGGCCACCTTTCCTAGGTATAAAATATGAGCTTACTGTACCTAATTATTTTAGAGATTCAAAAGATGCAATCACAAGTAACTAGAATATTATATGTATTAAGCAAATTCAGTAATTCTTTGGTAGCAAAGCGGAGGGTAAAGGGATCTTCAACCAGAAATTCTCATTTTACTTTGTAAATTATCTTGTTACCAACAAAATCTCCTCTTCCTTTCTCGTAATCTCAGGCGGTAGATTGAATCATACTAATAGGTGAAGTATTAGAAATAAATCAAAAAGGAGTTAATTTTGATTATGCCTAGGTCACAGAAAAATGATAATTTTATTGATAAAACTTTCACAATTCCAGCGGATATTTTGACCCGACTTTTACCGACAACTAAGAGAGAGAGGGAAGCTTCTATATACTATAGGGATGGTGTGATTTGCAGAAAGAGTGATATTCTCTAATCCCATTCATTAAAAGAAAATACTCCACTACTTAGTTTGAAAAACCCACATCTTGAAAAGGTGTCTTTCAATTGCCGAACAAACCCTTCGGTTGTGTATCCACGATTGATGCAGCTCCCCAAAATCTAAATCCCTTTTGTACGGATCGAGGTGTCATGTAAACAGAAGGTTAGATAAGATATATATTAGATATCTATGGATTTTAAGCAGAGGCATAAAAGAAGAAGGATAGGCAACACATAGAGAAATCGGCGATTTAAAACCTCCGTCAATAGAGTATAAGAAAAATATGTCAAAAAGGAAAAAGTTACGCGTTCTCACCAACTCCTGGCGTCGCGATAACGACTATTTGCGATTGGGGCAACAAACAGCCATCCTGTTTGTATCTTGGATACCTTTAGCATCATCGGAGATTGCTGAGTTGAATAACCTTCTAAAAGAAACAATTTGTTGGGAACAAAGAAATTACTAGAGAGTTTATACTATAAATAGAGAGTTTTATTTCACTATAACGTAATTTATCCGATAACAAAAAACTCTCTGTGAGAAGGATGGTTAGTTACCGATTTCGTGAAACACTAACCCCTGCCTATTCAAAGTTCTTGTAAACAATTCAGAATATTTGCATTGCAAAATATTGAGCAGGAGAAGCCGTATGATACTAAAGTGTCATGTACGGTTTTGAATCGGGGCTTAAGCAACCGTAACGGATGTCGGCTCAATCGGAAGGAGAATATGCAGAAGCTTTGCAAAGTTATTACAAAGCTATGCGTTTGGAAATTGATTCGTACGATCGAAGTTACATACTCTATAACATAGGTCTTATTCATACCAGTAATGGAAAACATGCAGAAGCTTTGGAATATTATTTCCAAGCACTGGAACGTAACTCTTTCCTGCCACAGGCTTTTAATAATATGGCTGTGATCCGTCACCACGTGCGACTACCTATACCTAGGGAATCTGCAGTTGATAACCGCTAAAAAGGCCTCCCCCAATCAATTCTCGAATTTGAATTGCCCCTAGCTGCGGGATTCAATCTTCTAGAAAATAATCCAGATTTCAATCAGGTTATTGGCCTAACCTTCCCATGGATAACTAATTCAATGCAAAAAAGCAGCGCCGTAAGGATTTCTCATTGAAAATCTGGATCGATACAATGAAGTTTTGGCTCTTTAATAAAATCATGTAATTGTCTTTTGTAGCAAAGACAGTTGCCAATAAATGGCGAGACACGGCGTAGTATCAAATCCCAAAGGGAAAAGTTCCTAAATTAAGAAAAAAGATCCTTTTTGCCAGGTAGGGTAGTTAGTGACGGGAGAGTTTATAAATATCTTCCCTATCACTGTGAGTACGGAAAAGGTTTTATTTGGGACAAATAGGATTAAAAACCTGACTATTACCCTTATTATCATCCTTTGCCTTTGAAAGAAGTGGCTTTTATTCTCGCGTAAAGTCATCAATCAAGGGCGGAATCGCATGAGCCGGATGGGGTGGGAAACCTCCAAGTTCGGTTCTGAAGAAGGATATTTTGGATTATCGAAATCATCCATTCTGATCGAGGGGAACGAGCCATTCAGTTAGGAGATTTAGATATATCAGAAGCTTGGTTTGATCAAGCTGCTGATTATTGGAAACGAGCAATAGCACTTTCTCCCGACAATTATGCTGAAGCACAGAATTGGCTGAAAGTTACAGGACGCTTTTCCCTCGTTAATCGAGGTAATATGTGGACTAACAAGATAGAAAAATTGTGATTTACTAGTATAATATAAAAAAAAATGCTTGTTTCTTTGATTTTACTATCTAGCAAATTCATCCTATCCCCCCGGCATCCCCACGACTAATAAAAATACCATGTTCGGATTAAGTCCATTATGCGCTTATTAGTCGTGTGATAATACCATCGAGAGTTTGTCCTGCATAATCTATTTGTTTGAATCTACAAAWTAGATTTGGAGAATTTGATGTAAATCCTTTATGGCAGTCTTTCTGGTAATGTAATGCAACCTCAATCCCTAAAAGTGTCATATTTGTTGTTGGTAGGTTGTTGCTATCCCCTGCTCAAAGAGAGGAGAATCCCAATGACTATTCGTTCGCCAGAACCAGAAGTCAAGATTATGGTAGAGAAGGATCCTGTGAAAACCTCTTTTGAGAGATGGGCTCAGCCTGGACATTTTTCCAGGAATTTGGCTAAGGGGCCTAATACGACTACATGGATTTGGAACCTACACGCCGATGCCCATGATTTCGATAGTCATACAAATGATTTGGAGGATATATCTCGAAAGATTTTTAGTGCGCATTTTGGACAACTAGGTATTATTTTTATCTGGTTAAGCGGAATGTATTTCCATGGAGCCCGTTTTTCCAACTACGAAGCATGGTTGAACGATCCTACCCACATAAAACCTAGCGCTCAAGTCGTTTGGCCAATCGTGGGTCAAGAAATACTTAATGGAGATGTTGGAGGAGGCTTCCAAGGTGTGCAAATAACGTCCGGTTTCTTTCAACTATGGCGAGCTTCCGGAATAACAAATGAATTGCAGCTCTATTGCACAGCCATCGGTGCTTTGGTTTGTGCTGGATTGATGTTCTTCGGTGGTTGGTTTCACTACCACAAGGCTGCCCCAAAATTGGCTTGGTTTCAAAATGTTGAATCCATGTTAAATCATCATTTGGCAGGTTTATTGGGGTTAGGATCGCTAGGATGGGCGGGACATCAGATACATGTATCACTTCCCATCAATCAGTTATTAGATGCAGGTGTCGATCCCGAAGAAATACCCTTACCTCATGAATTTATCCTTAATCGTGATCTTATTGCTCAAACTTATCCAAGTTTTGCAAAAGGATTAATCCCATTTTTCACTTTGAATTGGTCAGATTACTCGGATTTTCTTACTTTTCGAGGTGGATTGAATCCAATAACGGGGGGTTTGTGGTTAACAGATACCGCACATCATCACTTAGCCATTGCTGTTCTATTTTTAGTAGCTGGTCATATGTACAGGACAAATTGGGGCATTGGGCATAGTACAAAAGAGATCTTGGAAGCTCATAAAGGACCTTTTACAGGTGAGGGACACAAGGGGATTTACGAGATTTTAACAAGTTCATGGCACGCCCAATTAGCTATAAATCTTGCTCTGCTGGGATCATTAACTATTATTGTCTCCCATCACATGTATGCAATGCCTCCTTATCCTTATTTAGCTACCGATTATGCTACACAACTGTCGTTGTTTACACATCATATGTGGATAGGAGGGTTTCTAATAGTCGGGGCAGCAGCACATGCAGCTATTTTCATAGTAAGGGATTATGATCCAACTATTCAATATAACAATTTATTGGATCGCGTTATCCGTCACCGTGATGCAATAATCTCACATCTTAACTGGGTTTGTATATTCCTTGGCTTTCACAGTTTTGGTCTATATATACACAATGATACAATGAGCGCTTTAGGGCGTCCTCAAGATATGTTTTCGGATACCGCTATTCAACTGCAACCAATATTTGCCCAATGGGTTCAAAATATTCATACATTCGCTCCTGAATCCACTGCACCTAACACAATAGCAAGCACCAGTTTAGCTTGGGGTGGAAATAACTTAATAACAGTATCTGGCAAGGTAGCTTTGGCTCCAATCCCGTTAGGAACAGCAGATTTTTTAGTGCATCACATCCATGCATTTACAATTCATGTTACTGTTTTAATTCTATTAAAGGGCGTTTTATTTGCACGCAGCTCCCGATTAATCCCTGATAAGGCAAATCTTGGTTTTCGGTTTCCCTGTGACGGTCCTGGTAGAGGCGGAACATGTCAGGTATCGGCCTGGGATCATGTCTTCTTGGGTCTGTTTTGGATGTACAATTCAATTTCAGTAGTTATTTTTCATTTCAGTTGGAAGATGCAATCGGATGTATGGGGAACTGTAAGCGAACAAGGAGCAGTGAATCATATTACTGGAGGAAACTTCGCACAAAGTTCAACAACAATCAATGGGTGGTTACGAGATTTCTTGTGGGCACAGGCTTCGCAAGTTATTCAGTCATATGGTTCGTCATTATCTGCCTATGGGCTTCTATTCTTAGGGGCTCATTTTGTGTGGGCTTTTAGTCTAATGTTTCTATTTAGCGGTCGTGGCTATTGGCAAGAACTTATTGAATCTATAGTTTGGGCTCACAATAAATTGAAAGTTGCCCCTGTAACTCAGCCTAGAGCTCTCAGTATTATACAGGGACGTGCTGTCGGAGTTGCTCATTACCTTCTGGGTGGAATCGCCACAACGTGGGCATTCTTCCTGGCTAGAATTGTTGCAGTGGGATAATAATGGCTAGGAGGATTTGAGAAACATTACGGTATCAAGATTTCCAAAGTTCAGCCAGGGTCTATCCCAAGACCCAACTACGCGTCGTATCTGGTTCGGCATAGCCACTGCGCATGATTTTGAAAGCCATGACGATACTACCGAAGAACGTCTCTATCAAAAGGTATTTGCATCCCACTTTGGCCAGTTAGCTATTATTTTTTTATGGACCTCTGGGAATTTGTTCCACGTAGCTTGGCAAGGTAATTTTGAGACGTGGGTGCAGGACCCCTTAGGTGTTAGGCCAATTGCCCATGCCATTTGGGATCCACATTTTGGTCAGCCGGCAGTCGAAGCTTATACCCGAGGTGGGGCTGCAGGTCCGGTCAATATTGCTTACTCTGGCGTCTATCAGTGGTGGTACACCATTGGTCTCCGGAATAACCAAGATTTATATACTGGATCCCTGTTCCTTTTAGTTGTGGCTGCTTTATTCCTACTAGCCAGCTGGCTACATCTTCAACCCAAATGGAAGCCAAGCATTTCTTGGTTTAAAAATGCCGAATCGCGTCTAAATCATCACCTTTCGGGGTTATTTGGGGTGAGTTCTTTGGCTTGGACAGGACACTTAGTTCACGTAGCTATTCCCGAATCTAGGGGCGGGCATGTTAGATGGAACGACTTGTTAACATCTACCCCGCATCCCCAAGGATTAGGACCATTCTTTTCGGGTCAATGGAGCGTTTATGCGCAAAATCCCGATTCTAACGCTCATCTATTCAATAGCACTGAAGGAGCAGGAACAGCTATTCTAACATTTTTAGGTGGATTTCACCCGCAAACCCAAAGTTTATGGCTAACTGATATTGCTCATCACCACTTGGCGATAGCTGTTGTGTTTATAATTGCTGGACATACGTATAGAACTAATTTTGGTATTGGGCACAGCATGAAAGAGATTCTGGATGCCCACATCCCTCCGGGAGGCAAACTGGGAAGTGGACATAAAGGTCTTTTTGATACGGTGAATAACTCTCTTCACTTCCAATTGGGACTCGCCTTAGCCGCTTTGGGAGTAATCGTCTCTCTTGTTGCACAACATATGTATTCTCTACCCGCCTATGCTTTTATAGCTCAGGATTATACAACCCAAGCCGCATTGTATACTCATCATCAATATATTGCCGGGTTTATAATGACAGGAGCTTTCGCCCATGGCGCCATCTTTTTCATTCGAGATTACGATCCTGTGCAGAATAAAGATAACGTTCTAGCAAGAATGTTGGAACATAAAGAAGCTATAATATCTCACTTAAGTTGGGCTAGCCTATTCTTGGGCTTTCACACATTAGGTCTTTATGTTCATAACGATGTTATGTTAGCCTTTGGGACTCCGGAAAAACAAATTCTAATTGAACCTGTATTTGCTCAATGGATCCAATCTGCTCATGGTAAAACATTGTATGGATTTGATGTGCTTCTATCGTCGGCAGGGAGTCCCGCCAGCAATGCCGGTCAGAGCTTGTGGTTACCCGGCTGGTTAGATGCCGTTAATAACAATACTAATTCTCTATACTTACAAATAGGTCCTGGAGATTTCTTAGTTCACCATGCCATCGCGTTGGGTTTGCATACCACAACACTAATTCTTGTAAAAGGTGCATTAGATTCACGCGGTTCCAAGTTAATGCCAGATAAAAAGGAATTTGGTTACAGTTTTCCTTGTGATGGTCCTGGCCGAGGAGGAACTTGCGACATTTCTGCCTGGGATGCTTTCTACTTAGCTGTTTTTTGGATGCTGAATACTATAGGATGGGTTACTTTTTATTGGCATTGGAAACACATTACTTTATGGCAAGGCAATACCTCTCAATTTAGTGAATCTTCTACCTATTTAATGGGATGGTTGAGAGATTATCTATGGTTAAATTCTTCACAACTTATTAATGGCTATAACCCTTTTGGTATGAATAGCTTATCAGTATGGGCATGGATGTTTCTATTTGGGCACCTGGTATGGGCTACTGGCTTTATGTTTCTAATTTCTTGGCGCGGGTACTGGCAAGAACTTATTGAAACGCTAGCTTGGGCGCATGAGCGAACGCCCTTAGCAAACGTAATCCGGTGGAAAGATAAACCAGTTGCTCTTTCTATTGTTCAAGCTAGATTAGTTGGATTAGCTCACTTTTCCGTGGGTTATGTTTTTACCTATGCAGCTTTCTTAATAGCATCTACCTCTGGTAAATTTGGATAATTTCTTTTCTTACGCAGTTCTGATTGCTCTAATTCAATTCCTTTTCACATTTAATCAATGGTCTAATCTACCTCTAACTAGAAGTAAGAGTACAGATCATCTTTCGAACTTTATAACAGTGTCATAAGCAAGTCCTACATGTTTAGTAGTATTAAAAAAAAAAACAATACTGCCTGAAAATTATGTCAAGAAAAAGTCTTATTGAGAAGGAGAAGAAGAAGCGCCAATTGGCAAGGAAATATACTACTTTGCGCCAAATTTTGAAACGAGAGATAAAGACGAGTTTACGGATCCAGGAAAAATTAAATCTTTCTGAAAGATTACAATCCCTACCGCGCAACAGTGCACCTGTTCGTCTTCGTAACCGATGTTCCTTAACCGGACGGCCCAGATCGAATTTTCGAGACTTCGGTTTTTCTAGACACGTGCTTCGCGAAATGGCACACATTTGCATTTTGCCTGGAATAGTAAAGTCTAGTTGGTAGATAACCTATTTATTCTACCGTCGCTTTAGACAATTAAGGTATTCTTCTTTGTTCTCCATAAATCTATAGATTTATGGAGAACAAAGAAGAATACCTTAATCTATTTGTTTTCATTATTTATGTACTGTTATATTTCTTTTTTCCTGCATGTATATAATATTGACAAGGAAGGCATTAACTAAGCGGAGTGGAGCAGGTTGGTAGCTCGCGAGGCTCATAACCTCGAGGTCACGGGTTCAAATCCCGTCTCCGCAAAGTCAACTGTTGGCCAAAAGATTCGTAGGTTTATTAAAGGGTCAGTTTATTTCTCTTGACCTGTTGTTCGAAATAAGATTTCTATGTCATTTTGGTCCAAGGATACGAGAACTCAGCCCCTTTAACTCAGCGGTAGAGTAACGCCATGGTAAGGCGTAAGTCGTCGGTTCAAATCCGACAAGGAGCTAATTCATTAATAGTTCAATGCCAACCAGCGTTTCTTGTCTGGGAGTACCATAGAATCAAATGGATATAATTTCTCGTACCAATAACATTTTGGTTATCCTTACATTGAGAATCAGATGCGAATCTTTAGTTGCCCTTGCATAGTCTAGGAAGAGATCAAGATATTAGAACCACCATAAAAATAAAACCATTTTATGTATAATATTGAAGAACTAAATGGATATACATAAAATGGTTTTATGGTTTAGTTTCTCCTTAATGCTTGTAGTTCAATACAATCCCTACCGGGATTTCTAGGGAAGGGAATCAATTTGAGTTTCGCTCTAATGAAAGTCTTGTATCTTCACATAGATAAATTAATAGATGGGTTCTGTTAGATACTATTAAGAGTCAAAATGAAAATGAATACCTAAAAACTTATTCAACAGGAAATTTTGTGCAATATCTTAAAGGCGTAGATTAGTAAAACGAGTAAATATAAAGAGATTGTTGGATATTAAATTTTTTAAGATTTCTTGCTAATTGGCAAAATAACTCCGCTTTATCCGAGAAAATACAAGGGGTACAGAAGTAGCTATTACGGTTCATGAATTTCCAGACCTAATATCTCCTAGGTATTCAAATCTCATTTAGTCTCTATCTGATATCACAAGCCTTTTTCCCCCGTTGGGTGGGATTTGTTGTTGTGTTACAATATCTAATAATATAAAGATAAAGTCCTGGAAGAAAAGAGGGGAACTGACCCATCTTCAAAGAAATAGTTGATAAACCAAAAGGGATCTATCATAGACGTGCAGGATTGTTCTATCAAAAGATAAATCAAAATAGAGGGAATTAGTTAGAAAAGAGGAACCAAAAAGAAACACCAATCAAATGAACGCGAGGTACAAGAAGAACAGGAAAAACTCTAGTGAGAACATTACAGATACTAATCTTGCATGACTTTCTTTTTTAAAGAGACTTATTGCTGATCCGGTTTTTTCCATAATGTAGTGGAGAGAGCTCCAAAAACTAACCGGATCGCCAAGCCAAGTCAAGAAAAAAACATGGGGAACCCAAGAGTGGTTTGAGGAACTTAGTGGGGAGAGCTTATATGACAATTGCTATTGGGAAATCTTCCAAAGAACCGAAAGACTTATTTGACAGCATGGATGATTGGCTCAGAAGAGATCGCTTTGTTTTTGTAGGTTGGTCCGGCTTACTCCTTTTTCCTACTGCTTATCTTGCCCTGGGTGGCTGGTTCACAGGTACGACCTTTGTTACTTCGTGGTATACTCATGGGTTAGCTAGTTCTTATTTAGAGGGATGTAATTTCTTGACTGCTGCAGTCTCTACCCCTGCCAATAGTCTAGCTCACTCATTACTTCTACTTTGGGGTCCTGAAGCACAGGGGGATTTCACCCGTTGGTGCCAATTGGGGGGATTATGGACATTCGTGGCTCTTCATGGTTCTTTTGCATTAATAGGTTTTATGTTACGCCAATTCGAACTCGCTAGGTCAGTGCAACTACGTCCTTACAATGCAATAGCTTTTTCCGCCCCAATCTCGGTTTTTGTTTCCGTATTTTTGATTTATCCTCTAGGCCAATCTGGTTGGTTCTTTGCACCTAGTTTTGGGGTAGCGGCTATATTTCGGTTCATTCTGTTTTTTCAGGGTTTTCATAATTGGACTCTAAACCCGTTTCATATGATGGGCGTTGCTGGAGTCCTAGGTGCGGCCCTTTTATGTGCTATTCATGGTGCTACGGTCGAGAATACTATCTTTGAAGATGGAGACGGCGCAAACACATTTCGAGCGTTCAATCCAACTCAATCCGAAGAGACTTATTCGATGGTAACCGCAAATCGTTTCTGGTCTCAAATATTTGGTGTTGCTTTTTCCAACAAACGATGGTTACACTTCTTCATGTTATTTGTGCCAGTGACAGGTTTATGGATGAGTGCTATCGGGGTAGTTGGTCTCGCTTTGAATTTGCGCGCATATGATTTTGTCTCCCAAGAAATCCGTGCAGCAGAAGATCCTGAATTTGAAACTTTTTACACGAAGAATATCCTATTAAATGAAGGGATCCGTGCTTGGATGGCAGCTCAGGATCAGCCTCACGAAAATCTTGTATTCCCCGAGGAGGTTTTACCCCGTGGAAACGCTCTTTAATGGAACCCTTTTGCTGGGTGGTCGCGATCAAGAAACCACAGGTTTTGCTTGGTGGGCAGGGAACGCCCGATTGATTAATCTATCTGGTAAATTACTTGGTGCCCATGTAGCTCATGCAGGTTTGATTGTCTTTTGGGCTGGAGCTATGAATTTATATGAAGTAGCACACTTTGTATCAGAAAAGCCTATGTATGAGCAGGGACTTATTTTACTTCCCCACCTTGCTACTTTGGGGTGGGGCGTGGGTCCCGGAGGAGAAGTGTCAGATACTTTCCCTTACTTTGTATCTGGAGTGCTCCATTTGATTTCCTCCGCGGTTTTAGGCTTTGGGGGCATATATCATGCTTTGCTTGGCCCTGAAACGTTGGAAGAATCTTTTCCTTTCTTTGGTTACACTTGGAAAGATAAGAATAAGATGACCACAATTCTTGGTATTCATCTCATATTATTAGGACTCGGTGCTTTCTTACTGGTTTTTAAAGCACTCTATTTTGGTGGATTATATGATACCTGGGCACCCGGCGGTGGAGATGTACGAGAGATTACAAACCTTACCCTAAATCCCAACATCATCTTTGGATACTTATTGAAATCTCCTTTTGGTGGAGAAGGATGGATTGCAAGTGTTGACAATCTGGAAGATATAATTGGGGGACATGTGTGGCTGGGGTCCATTTGTATTTTTGGCGGTATTTGGCATATATTGACGAAACCATCTGCTTGGGCTCGTCGAGCTTTCGTGTGGTCTGGGGAGGCTTATTTATCCTATAGTCTAGGAGCTCTTGCTATATTTGGTTTCACTGCTTGTTGTTTCGTGTGGTTTAACAACACAGCATATCCCAGTGAATTCTATGGCCCGACCGGTCCGGAAGCCTCTCAAGCTCAAGCTTTTACTTTTCTAGTCCGAGATCAACGTCTCGGCGCTAACGTAGGTTCTGCGCAAGGACCCACGGGTTTGGGAAAATACCTAATGCGTTCTCCTACTGGAGAGATTATTTTTGGGGGTGAAACCATGCGCTTCTGGGATCTACGTGCCCCTTGGTTAGAACCTCTAAGAGGTCCCAATGGTTTAGATCTTAGCAAGCTAAGAAGGGATATACAGCCCTGGCAAGARCGTCGATCTGCGGAATATATGACTCACGCACCCTTAGGCTCTTTAAACTCTGTAGGTGGAGTAGCCACTGAGATCAATGCGGTAAACTACGTATCTCCTCGAAGTTGGTTATCAACTTCGCACTTTGTTTTGGGATTTTTCTTTTTTGTAGGTCATCTTTGGCATGCAGGTAGAGCTCGCGCAGCCGCAGCCGGGTTTGAAAAAGGAATTGATCGAGATACTGAACCTGTGCTTTCTATGACACCTCTAAATTAAGAGTAATAGCTGGGAGATATCTCTAGTGTTAAATCCTGAGATAATAAAAAGGAACTAAATAGATTAAGCATCTTCCATTCAATAGGAAGTAAGAAATGACCTAGTAACAGTTCACACTTATACTTCCTAACTCATCATTAAAAATGTCACATCTGTTTATTAGAATCTATCTATTAAAACAAATAGATAGATTCTAATATTCTTATCTAAGAATATCTATTCGGGATAATAAGTATTTTTATATTATCTTCTTTTTTTTTTTGTATTTTTGCTATTTCTATCCGTTTTTTCTAAGTTTAATGAAATAGGAGAGAGAGGGATTCGAACCCTCGATGGCATTTTGCTACCACGCCAGTTTTCAAGACTGGAGCCTTAAACCACTCGACCATCTCTCCAAAATAAATAAATTATTCTTTCAAGGCTTGAAAGAAAGGAAAGGTCGGACTAGGTATATCAGATTCCTATTAGCATTTTTTTTTCTGAGAGTAATAAAAGCAAAAACGGTTCTGAGCACAAGATCTAATTTGAGATAGATAGATCTTTCTTACTGAGAGGTGTGGAATAGAAAGATAAATAATTATTTATTTCCCTTAGAGAAACAAATAGATAGATAGATATCGTCAATAGTAGGCGGGGCTTTCAGTCAAGTTAATGTTATCAAATCTTTTATTGTATAAGATTTGATAAATTGACATTAGAACTCGCTAATAGCTCCGTTGGATGAGGATCGAGTGGTATATAAAATCAATTCCTTATGTGGAAGGAATCGTAACTATGACTATTGCTTTTCAATTTGCTTTGTTTGCCTTAATTGTCATCTCATTCTTACTAGTTATAGGTGTGCCTGTGGCATTTGCGTCTCCTGAAGGATGGTCTGGCAATAAGAATATTGTTTTTTCAGGAGCCTCCTTGTGGATTGGATTAGTTTTTTTGGTAGGTATATCAAATTCCTTTATATCTTAAATAAGATTTTGCCCCAATCTTTTCGTTCTTTTCTCTAGGAATTATATCCATAGATTTAAGTTTACTGATTTTTTATCCTGAATGGGATGGGCAGCAAAACCTAATTTCAGCCGAGAAGAGAAAAGGATGGTGTGATTAATGTCAATCTGGCCCCCCATAGTTCACATAATATAAGCTGTGGGGTGGTTTATCTGGGACATTTCATTGTAGGTCAACCCACGAGACATTATATAATCAGATGTGATGCTACGCGGATATAGTTGAGTGGTAAAATATCTCTTTGCCAAGGAGATGACGCGGGTTCGATTCCCGCTATCCGCCCGCCTTCTGTGTTTGTGAGGGAAATCAAAGTATTTGGTTCTTTCTATCGGAAAATGTAAGAATATTCTTTTGAGAAGATGGCTTCGCCCTTTCCTTTGAGATAGTGACAGGGCTATTGCTTGTTGTTAATTATGCAGAACTCAAACGAGATGGGTTATGGGTTGTTTTAAATTGGGAGATAGACTACTTGCTAGTGGTTCAATGTCAGAGTATACTAGATAGATTAGATATATGATTCCTATTAAACAGAAATGTGCTTGATTCTCAAGATTTTGTAGCAATATTTAGAAGAATTCTATATAAAAGAAGGCGATATAGTCAAGTGGTAAGACGGGGGACTGCAAATCCTCGATCCCCCAGTTCAAGTCTGGGTATCGCCTGACAAGAAAAGGTAAGGGAACTTAAAACAATAGATTTAGACTATCTATATATATAGAATGAAAATTAAGTAACTCTCTCTTTTTTAGAGAGGATCTTTCTGGGGATTGTTTGTTGTGCCGAAATCGAATACAGGTTGAGTTGCTCTATAGCTCATTATAGCCTGCCACATACCATATATCTCAACACGCCACGCATAAACAATCCCGAATAATTATACCATTATGAATTAGATTGAAGATAGGATTTGTAAATCGTTTCAAAGGCATATAGACATGGTAACATTAAAAAACTAATAAGATATATGTAGCTTATTGGTTTTTTCTTTAGAGGAAGATGCTATCCTGCAAGAACAAATATTAGATTTGATCTTATGCCTGTTTTATAAAATTGTTTAATATTAGATCTGATATCTAATCTGTGTCTACTTATGAATTTTAGGTAAGATCTTGTAAACAAAAAGATAGGAGTTTTAACTATGGAATTAGTTACTATAGCTTGGGCTGCTTTGACGGTAATTTTTACGTTTTCCCTTTCGCTTGTAGTTTGGGGAAGAGGCGGGTTATAGATTTGATTAGTTAGAAATAGAATCGTTTTTGACTCATTAATAAGATTTGGGTACTAGTAGATAAACATGTAAAGATATAGAGAGGAAGGGATTGATGCCAAAAACTTTTGTTGAAAGAAAGTGCGTAGAAAATAAGCAAACATTTAATTAAGGAAACAACTATGTTATCAAATTGAGCTTTTTTCCTGACCCTTTCTCAAGATTCTTGACAGACGTCTGCAAATGTTTAATGCAAATAGGCTTAATTAGGTGGGATTTCTAATCTCAACCTATTGGAATCTATTAAGCGAAACCCATCTCTTTTTGAATCCGTATAAATCTGGTGAATATTTCACCTTGCGAGATCAGAGAATGATCTCGCAAGGTGAAATATTCACTTGAAAGTAATGATCAATGGAAAAGAGAAGACGAGTGACTCTTTCTTTACATAGTTTTGCAAGTTGATCACTCCGCAATATCTTATGATCTCTATATTAGTATAGATTTAACCTTCTCCTCTTCATAATTCTTTTCATCTCAAAGAATTTAGGAGTTAATTATCAACCTTATTCGATTGACTAGTACTATTCGCTATTTCGAGCGGCCGTTTGAATGTAAAGAATAAGTAGAAAAGCTGTTGGAATTAGGATAAAAAGTGCGGTGGCTACAAACGCGACAATGTTTACTTCCGTAGCGGTGCTTCAAATCATTAATTGAGGAATAACTTAAGTGATTGCAGCCAAGGGAACTCTAAGAATTCCTGAGAAACCGTCTATTTTTAGTGAATCTGGTTAATCAAATAAGATCTGTAGAGTTTCATTATTACCAAGGTGTTGCACTCAATTTTATAATATCAATTACATAATATATCATACAATATAGATTGGATGAATACCTACCTACTTTTCTTTTTTTCACTTAGTTCGGTCTTACTTGAAGTTGTCAATATAGACTGCTAAAGTGTTTTTTAGTTTTTAATTATTAAATGATTAAAAAATCTTTCTATTTAACCGCGGTCTTCTTTTTACCAAAAGACTGTTTAGTTTGTAAATCCGTTACGATTGACAAGTCAGATTAAATGCGATACCCTATTTATGGGTAGTTCGGCCCCCATCGTCTAGAGGCCCAGGACATCTCTCTTTCACAGAGGCAACGGGGATTCGAATTCCCCTGGGGGTATCTTCTTAGTCCCAGATATAATTCTTTATTTATAAAGTTTCGGTAGTTCTAACCCCACTTCCTAATTATATCAGATATGTTAAAGGAAAAGAATAATTTGCGTGAGACTAGTTTGAAGGGATAAATAAAAAGGGTAAAGAACTTGAATCTATAATCAAATGACATGTCTTTTAGGGTCGATGCCCGAGCGGTTAATGGGGACGGACTGTAAATCCGCTGGCTACGCCTACGCTGGTTCGAATCCAGCTCGACCCACTGCTTGGATTATGAGAAACTTAAATTTTATAGAATACTGGCCTTTCAGTAAAGGCCAAAAACAATAAAATAGTCTCATCGTTTTTTCGTCGGGATTGACGGGTCTCGAACCCGCGGCTTCCGCCTTGACAGGGCGGTGCTCTAACCAATTGAACTACAATCCCAGTCGGAATTTGCTGTATCCACAGTGTACAGAGACATCCACTACCAAGTCAATCATATCCCTTTTCCCAATCTCTAATCATACACACAATGAAAAGAAAGAGTAAGAGAGAACTGTTTAACAATTGGATTAGAGTACCACATAATAGGCTTAAAGAACTGCCTACACTTATGAATCTATTTGTAGCTGTGACTAATCTATTGGTATCTATTGGTATGGGTATAGCAGCAAGTAAGTGAGGATTCTGGGAATAATTCTAGATAGAGATAGATAGATAGAGATGGGAATTTGTGTGTATGCCTGTAATGTTCACTATGGTGCTATAATAGATATAGCAATAACAATTGTATGGGCTATTATATGCACATCTCTCAATAGAATAGAGAGAAAAAGCCCGGCGGAAGTACAAAAGAATCGACATAATCGACATGATCGACATGATCGAAAGAATCGACGAAATAATCGACATGATCGACATGATCGACAGAATCGACGAAATAATCGACATAATCGACATGATCGACAGAATCGACGAAATAATCGACATAATCGACATGATCGGCACTGTCCCATATACAAACAGATCTATCAATTGATTGGAGGCATCCATGCATCTCATCGGCACTGTCCTTGGTCTCTTTGGCGTTATGAAGTACCTTGTAGATCGCGCTATTATCTATTCCTTTGAGCAGATGCGGCATACAATACAGGATTCCCTTAAGAAGGGAACACTCACCGGTGAAGACCAACAGCAAATCCTAGCAGATGCTACCTCTAAGATGTGGGGCAATGCTCTCCTTAATGATGAGTGTCGCAAGGTTACCCTATGGACACGCTTAGGGTTAGCTGCGGGATCTTTCTATCAGTACATGGTTCCAGGCCCTATCCGTTCTCTGTTGTTCTTGCCAACGTATGTGTTGACATATCCATTGCGTATCTTTGTGGAATGCTGTCATATATCTAGAATTATTCCCAGAATCCTCACTTACTTGCTGCTATACCCATACCAATAGATACCAATAGATTATTTCTTTTCGAGTGGTATCCTAACCCCCAGGAGTTGAAGGCTACACTCTTGCAAGTGTGCATCTAGGCTAGAAAACACACTGTCACAGTTGTGTTTGCGGGTGAGAAACATGAGACCATCATTCTCTAGGCTTACGGGGATGCCTAAACCCCTCTTGCACAGAAGATCCACCAGATACGCAAGGAGGACCACCTCATGGGACGCCAGTATGCGGGAGGATAGCAGCCCCTCGTGATACCTGCTGCCACCAGGCTTGCCATACAGCTCCTCCTCAGTCTTCCCATAATAGGGCTGTCTTCGGGAGGGTATGTAGATCTTGTCCCTTTGGCTTAAGGTAGACTGGAACAGGGCAAGCTCCAAGAGTATGGGATGCCGCAACACCCCCTGGAGATACTCCTCAAAGCTAATCCCATCCTGCCCTCCATAGAAATCCCTAACCTTTGCGCGTATTGCACCATTTCCCTTAAGGCTAGCCCCATTGAGGCCAGAGTACAATATCGTCTTAAGCACCTTCTTAGGAACCATATCTCCCCACTTGTGTTGGATGTGGGACCAGAATTGCCCCGTGTTGTATGCCTCCCATGTGTGTGGGGCAGACCTATTCCCTGTCAAACCAGCATAGATGCCAGTGTGGCAGGCCACCATGTCCATCTCGGCAAGGGTTAGATCGTCCGGAAGCAAACATTCGCCTATTAACCTTCGGAGAACCCCCTTGTAGTCCCGCCTTATGCACGATATGGTGCCTGATCCCCCATTGTTAAAGGGAACCAGCCTAGGATAACAGGGGGAATCCTTGTAGGATGTTGCAAACAATCCCTTGATAGGACAACTACGATTGAAATAGGTGCTTCCCTGGCACCTAAACAACCTAAACAGCATGTAGCTATTGTTTACAATGCCCCCAACCGCCTCGTTTAAAGCTAAAATTAGGCCTTTGTAGCGGGAAGGCAGCACCTTTAAGCGGCCTATGCTGCTCTCTATAGCCGATGCAAGTGGGTATCCTACCCCCGACATTGTGGTTGATAGCTGCATCTTAGCGGGAAGATTGAGAGAGAGTGATTGGCCATCCCTCTCCCAAGAGCTGTAGATATCTCCTAGGTCTTCCTTTATGGCGGGGTCCACTCTTATGATGTTTACAGCCTCCTCCACTATGCGATGATCATCCCAGTCCTCCTCTAGCGAGGCCAATCCCTCGAGAAGCCAGGGGTGTGCCTCTAGGAACGCCCTTGTCTTCTTCTCCTCTGCTGGGGTAAGGTGGCCTATCTTCTGGAGGCAGCTCCAATCAACCCCTTTGGAAGGGGGTCTCTTCGGAGGGCCTATCAGCCGGAGCTTCCTTGGGTGTGTCCTAGGCTCTGCCTCCTCTTTACATATCTTATCTGTAAAGAGATATGATGAGAATTTCTCAAACTCATATGAATATGCATCAGAGATGTCGAAACACTCAATATTCTCAGAAGATCGATTATCTAAATAAGTGTTAGAACAATCGGCACAATCATAATTAGGAGAATCGACACTCTCATAATTAGGAGAATCAACATCATCTGAAAGTACAAAATAATCGACATAATCGACATGATCGACATTATTATCAAAATGATCGACTGAATCGACATGATCGACATTATTGACATTATCATCGACTGAATCGACATAATCGACATTATTATTAAAATGATCGACTGAATCGACATAATCGACATTATTATTAAAATGATCGACTGAATCGACATAATCGACATGATCATCAACAGAATCATCGATAGGATCGGCACTCTCTTTCTCTTGGGTGTCCTCTATCCCCTTGTGTCCCGTGGATTGTGCCTCACGGAAGGCCTGGATCTCATCAAAGTACCCCTCCCAAGGCTCTTCCATCATCAGGGATTTTACAACAGATGACCCCTCACTCCTCCTGATCCTCTTCCCTTGCTCAAAGCTCAGGCCTACAACCACCCTTCCCAGGCTCTTCCTGTTAGTCACTATGTCAAGGTAGCCTATGGCCCTCAGCGAGTCATCTAGAACGCTCCCAAAGCAATAGTAGGAAACAGGCTCTATGCCCTGTGCCTCCACATAATCTAAGTAGGACTCGTAGAGGCTTCCTGGCAGGGGCACCTTTCTAGCACCTAGAAAGAGCTCACCCTCCGGGTGGTACCTTACCTTAAAAAACAGCCATTCCAATATCCCTGAGTTGTCCTGTCCCCCTCCACACAGCTCGTTGATTGCTTCAACGCTCTGCCCTATCCGTGCCTTCCCGTCGGGCATATCAAGGGCCCAATTGATCAATCCACTAGCGTCCACCTTGAGTTTCTTTAGAAGGAAGGGGTCCCTTTGGGCGGCGGACTTGGGCGTAAGCACATAAAGGAAGCGCCTTCTAAACCCACTTGTCCTGTCTTGGGCCTGCCATCTGGTGTTCGATGTAACCAGCAAAAGCCCCGTGATCGACGACCCATAGATGCCGCCATTCTTTATCTCAATGACTACCTTGTCCCCTGAAACAAACCTCTTGATAATGGAGCATTGGGCATCGTTCACCTTTAGTGGGATGTCTGGAAGTGTGATCAATACCTTGTCCTGGACCGCTCTCATCTCAAAACGATTAGTCAATCGCAGGATGTCTAAAGCACATGCCCCTTCCCTTAAGATGTACTCCAACAGATGCACAAAGGTTGACTTCCCCGTGGCCCCAGGGCCCCATAGGTACAGGCTAAACTGCTCGCTGTTATCGTTTGTAAACAAAAGACGTAGGTAGGCTCTTATGACATTCAATTTGAGAGGCTCCCCATTTGTCAAGCTACACAAGAAGCGCTTGTGTGTGTCGCTTAATTGTGTACACGCGTCATATTTTATCGCGCATTGGTGGAAGGACCACAGCCCTGGCTCGTTTGGTAGAAGCCTCCTCTGATCGTGCTCCACAACCAAGAGCCCGTTGGTGAAGTGCACCCCCTTGGGTGACTTAGGTGCCTTGTATAGATGTAGCCTTAGATGCTCCTCCATGAGCTTTCGAAACTGCAGTGTGCCCATCCTTTTCCTGTTGGCGGCGGTGTACTTGTCCCTTGTCTTTGCTAGCTCTTCCCCTATGTTACGGAACAGATCGTATTCCGCTCCCTCATGGGTCGACCAATACCCATTCTCGATGTAGCGATGCCATTCCTTGTTTGGCAGCCTAAAGATCCACCTGTCTGTAAACACATCGGCCAATGCCTTGCTTATGGATTCCTCCAAGGATTCCCCCTCCTGGAGGCCTTGGCCACCCCTTTCCGCCATGTGTCTCTCCAGTATGTTCAGCAAGTCCCTCTGCTTGTCCTCCTCTAGGGGGGGGCAAGCAAAGGTGCCGGGCTTGAAACAACAGGGTCTCTTTGTCCAGGGACTTGTTAGAGGTTATCTGTTCATACAGGCTGTTCCATCTTCGGCCAGAGGGAATGAGCCCTTGTATCTCTATGGTGCTCTCCCCGGGGAGCAAGGGAGGGGGAATATCACCCAATCGTGCTAGAGGCACCCATTGCAGCATGTATCTTCCCGGGCCCATAATTGTCAATCTCCCCCGTTGGAAGTATTCTATCCGCACACCCGCCCTGCACAATCCATCCTTCGGCAGATGCGTCTTTAATCCCCTCCCCCAGACGTGCAAGCCGCCCGAGGGTGTTCTTTCGACGCTAAGCCCCAACCTCTTTTCTAGGTATGCCACAATGGCCTCGGCTAGTGACACGTTGTCTATGTCAAGAAGGCTCACATCTGTGGGCAAAGAGCCCACATCTATGCCTACAGAATCAGAGCGGCATGGAGCACCCAGTGCACGATCTCCATCCATAAAGTGGGACAACAGCACCAGTGGATCACCCGGAATCCTCTCCTTGCCCCTCTGATAATAGAGCTTGCAGCCCTGTGACAATAGGTCCTGGAGGAAACCAACCTCCAACTCCGAGAGGGGCATAGGATGTGTTTCCGGTTGATTCTGGGGGCTGTTTGAAGCTAACATGTTCGTAGAATCCATCTATTACCTGCCTTAGTATTATTTTGTATGCTCCATAGAAGCATAGATCCATCTATTGCCTGATTACTCGTTTGATTACTCGTTTATTAGCTTGATTATTCGTCTGTGTGTCATTGAAACCCTATACAGAATGCTGCCGTAAAATGGGTGGGTGTGGCCTTTCCTTTGTTTCCCTGTTCCCTCTTGGCACCCTTCTTAGGGTCAGGGATGCGCACGTAGCGCAACACGGCTTCCTCCAAGGTGCCCTTCGCTTTTTCTCCCATCAACAAGGAGAAGGGGGACACAAGGGCCTGCTCAAGCACATGTGTTCTTTCTGCTATATGGGGGTCTTTGTGCTCGGGATGGTCAAACTGTTCATAGAGATCGGCCACCCCGCGGAGACGGAAATCCTTGTTGCCCCTAGTGCTGTCCCGTGGGATTAGATTGACCGCAAACATCCTCTCTGATGGCGGGGTTCCCTCCACATGCCCATACTTGCCGACCAAGGGGACCAAAAAAGACTGTCCGGATAGGCGCAGTGTTAGCTTGAACCATTTMATATCGGCCGACTGCAACGGAAGAATAACCGTGTCTAACCACGTGGACGCAAAGGAGTAGACAAATCCCCTTAGGTTGGCGGATGTTGGCCATTTTTGAACCTCAAAGTCTAAACGAAGGGGATGCTTTGCGCCCTTGGGGATCTCCTTTGGGCCATAGTACAGTGTAACCGTAACAACGTCTCCCCTTCGGGCCTTGAGAGATACCTCATCAAATCGGTCAATAGGCATAATTATTTACCTCCCCCTGGATACAATGCCGTGGAAGAGCCCCCTATGAAACGAATCATGAGGGAGGTCCACCGCATATGGGTAGCCCCCATGTTGGCTGGGCTGCCCGCATGGTTTGACAATTGGTGGAAGAAGGGGCGGAGGGGCAAACGCCTTCCAAAGCCCGCCGAAGCGAGCAATATCCTACAAAGGGTGGCCCTATCGGAAGGCCAATGGTTAACCGTTCAGGTAGCCTTTGTTGTGCTTGGCGGCTTGTTCGTTGCCTTTTTGATGTATTCCTGGCTTGAACAAAGAAAAAGATCCGAGGAGGATGTCCTTGACCTGAGCCCATCAAACATTAAGAAAAACAAGATAGTGCAGCTTGTCCCCAGAAAGAAGTACCTCATGGGCATGGCCCAACAACGCCAACGTTTTCCAAACGAGGAAAAGGAAGAGGATGTCTTGGAAGTCCGTATGCCTAAGCATCCTCTTTCTTATCAATACCCACCCCGTACGTTTTTTTTTACTTAATCATGTTCGGATGTGGCAAGCTCAGCTTTTTCCGTACTACAGCGTGTTTTTATCTTGGTTAGTTCTCACCTACTAGGAGGCATCTCTGTCTTTCAATCTGTCAGTTTGCTATGATATAATTATTAGATATCAAAAGCCTAATTTTTGCACCTGTATAACTATATCTAATATTCCGTGTCTTTCTATTCCTTTGTATATTCAGCTATCAGTCTGAGAAAGAGTCAAAGGGAATTAAGTAATGACATTAAAAGTTGGTTAGAAATAGCATATCTAACTACAATTATATAGATAGAACTTGATTTACTCTTATTCTTAGAGATCTACAACCTATTATAACTCTAATTTCTTTCTTAATTTGAGGAATATCTCTTTAATCGTTCAGATCTACTTATCCTACATATCTCTTTAGTTCTAATTTAAAGTAAATCTAGAACTCATTGTTAATATCTATTTTGAAAACGGTTTATGTGAGATCTCCAAAAACAAATAGAAAGACGGAGTGGAGACGCAAAGGAGGAAATTGTTCTTTTTTTCTTGTAGGTAGGTTTAATTTAGATCTATCATCTTTCAGGAGGAAATATAGGTATGCCTGTACTCCCCGAACTTACACAAATCCAATTTGAAGGATTCAATCGTTTCGTTAATGAGAGATTGCTTGAAGAACTAACTAATTTTCCAAAAATTGAAGATACAGATAGGGAAGTAGAATTCTGATTTATAAGTGATCGGTATCAATTGGCAGAACCTTCAGTTAGAGAGAGAGATGCCACTTATCAGGGTATTACGTATTCCGCTGATCCATATGTACCAGCCTAATTGATTCGCAAGAACAATCCAGTAGTACAAGAAGAAGATGTACGGTTAGGTTCTATTCCTTGGATGAATTCTGAAGGAACTTTTGTAATCAACGGAATTACCCGAGTTCTAGTCAATCAAATATTAAGAAGCCCCGGTATTTATTATAGTCGAGAATCTGATCATAATGGACTTTTTGCGTACACTAGCATTGCAATCTCAGATCGTGGAGGGAGATTTAAATTAGAGATGGACAAGAGAGATAGAGTTTGGGTTCGTATTAGCAAGAAGAAAAAAATATCCATTTTAATCCTATCAATAGCTCTTGGGTTAAATAAGAGAGACATCTTACAGAATGCCCGTTATCCAAAGATCTTGCAAAATATGTTCAAGAAGCAGAAAGAAATTCTTGATTCACCGGAGGATGCCATAGCAGAGCTTTACAAACACCTCTACTCTGCTACAGACGCAGATATCTTGTTTTCTGAATCTATATTTAAGGAGCTATAAAAGAGGTTTTTCCAACAGCGATGTGAATTGGGACGAATTGGCCGACGAAATATTAACGCTAAATTAACCCTAAATGTCCCTGAAACAGAGTCTTTTTTGTTACCTCAAGACATTCTATCGATTGTAGACTATTTGGTAGAAGTCAGTTATGGAAAAGGGAAACTCGATGATATTGATCACTTGAAAAATCGACGTATTCGATCTGTAGCAGATTTGCTTCAGGAACAATTGAAAATAGCTCTAAACCGCATGGAGAGTTTGATTCGCTAAAATTTATCCCGAGCCGTAAGACGGAACCGCATTATAACTCCTCGAGGGTTAATAACACCTACACCAGTAATAGCAGCTTTTAAGNGAATTTTCCCGTTCACACCCCTCTCACAATTTTTGGATCAAACAAATCCATTATCCGAAATGGTTCACAAAAGGAGATTAAGTTCTGTAGGTCCTGGTGGATTAACACGTCGAACTGCTAGCTTTCAAGCTAGAGATATTCATTTCAGTCATTATGGACGCATCTGTCCAATTGAAACATCGGAAGGTATGAATGCTGGACTGATCTCTTCAGTAGCTATTCAAGCAAAGATTAGTAATTCGGGTTCTTTGAATAGTCCCTATCTTGAAATGTCAGATGCGCAAGGAGAAAAACAGTTAGTAGACTTATCACCAGCTGACGATGACTATTACCGATTAGCAACTGAGAATGCGTTATTATCCGAATGGAGAACTTCAGAAGGAGAAATTATACCAGTTCGATATCAACAAGAATTTCTCAGCGTTCTTTGGGAACAAATCGATTTTCGAAGTGTTCATCCTCTCCATCATTTTTCAGTTGGAGCTTCCCTCATTCCGTTTATTGAGCATAATGACGCAAATCGGGCTTTAATGGGTTCCACCATGCAACGTCAAGCTGTTCCGCTAGTTAAGCCTGAAAGATGCGTCGTAGGAACCGGGTTGGAAAGTCAAATAGCCTTAGATTCTGGAAGTGTAGCAGCATCTACACAGAGCGGGAAAATCCAACTTATTACAAGTAACCGCATTGAACTATCTATCAGCAGCGAACCAAGAAACAATGAATTAGATTTATCTACTTTAACTAGAACTAGGCATTTAAGAATATATGAGCGTTCCAACAACAACACTTGTTTGCACCAGAAACCTGTGGTTTCTATGGGAGAATTCTTGAGAAGTGGAGAAGTCATCGCGGATGGGGCAGCAACTGTGAGGGGAGAATCAGCACTGGGTACAAATATATTAGTCGCCTATATGCCTTGGGAAGGGTACAACTTTGAAGATGCAGTATTAATTAGTGAACGTTTGATATATGAAGATATTTTTACATCTATTAACATCGAAAAACATGAGGTTGAAATCTGTGCAACAAATCAAGGACCCGAACGAATTACCAAACAAATACCGCAATTAGATAATTATGTACTTCGACACCTTGATGATAATGGACTCGTTAAACCAGGATCGTGGGTGGAGGCCGGAGATGTTTCAGTGGGGAAATTAACACCTTTAACAGGAACGAGTTCATCTAGTGTTCCAGAAGGTAGATTATCACAAGCCATTTTTGGGATACAACTGATTAATGCGAAAGAGAGCTGTCTAAAAGTGCCTATGGGAGGCCGAGGTCGAGTTATTGATGTGAGATGGATTTACCCCGAGGATGAGGCTGCAAATAATTCGGAAATAATTCACATTTACATATTGCAAAGGCGTAAATTACAAGTTGGTGACAAGGTGGCTGGTAGGCATGGAAACAAAGGAATTGTGTCAAAGATAATACCTAAACAAGATATGCCTTACCTACAAGATGGTACGCCAGTCGATATAATACTAAGTCCTTTAGGAGTACCATCACGGATGAATGTAGGACAAATTTTCGAATGTTTGTTGGGGTTAGCTGGAGAATTCTTAGAAACGCATTACCGAGTCGTACCCTTCGACGAAAGATATGAACGAGAAGCTTCCAGAAAACTCGTGTTTGCCGAACCTTATAAAGCAAGTGCAAAAACAAAGAACCCGTGGCTGTTTGAACCTAATCATCCTGGAAAAAGTCGATTGATTGATGGAAGAACGGGTGAACCTTTTGAACAACCGATTACAATTGGGAAGGCTTATCTAATGAAACTTATTCATCAGGTTGACGATAAGATTCATGCAAGATCGAGTGGACCTTATGCACTTGTGACCCAACAACCTCTAAAAGGAAAATCCAGACGAGGGGGACAGCGAGTTGGAGAAATGGAAGTATGGGCGTCAGAGGGGTTTGGTGTGTCCTACGCGTTGCAGGAAATGCTTACGACGAAATCAGATCACATTCAGGCTCGCTACAAAGTACTTAGTGCGATTATGACCGGAAAACCTGTTTGCAGACCTAAGACTGTTCCAGAGTCTTTTCGATTGCTAGTTCGAGAGTTACGACGTATGGGACTAAATATAGAACGTAATTATATATCTGAAGAAGATTTGGTAAGAGATTCTGAAAACATTTAAGATTCTCTTTTAAAAACTTCATTTAATAAAAGAAAGATTAATAAATCGTTAATTATGATTCATCGAATTAATTATCCACAACTTCGGATTGGAATAGCTTCTCCTGAGCAGATTCGGAGTTGGGCTGAGAGAGAATTACCTAATGGAGATGTCGTTGGGCAAGTCGATTAACCTTACACGTTGCATTACAAGACTCACAAACCAGAGCGAGATGGGCTATTTTGCGAAAGAATATTTGGACCTATAAAAACCGGAGTCTGTGCCTGCGGAAACTATCAATCTATAAACGACAATGGGGAATTTTGCAGATTTTGCAAGCATTGTGGAGTTGAGTTTACGGATTCCCGCGTTCGTAGATACAGAATGGGATATATAAAACTCGCATGTACGGTGACTCATGTATGGTTTTTAAAGCGAATCCCTAGTTATATTGCAAATTCACTTGCCAAGCCTCTTAAGGAATTGGAAAGCCTAGTCTATTGCGATGTGTGACTTGATTTGACGTGTAGATCAGCACAGATTTGAGGCAATCTGTCATTCCATATGGGAATTAGAGTCCTCTATCTGACACATACCTCCTATAGGATTAGAGGAGTGTTGTGCAACTCGGAGAAAAAGCGTAACTCTATCGTATAGACATCGAGGAATTCTCCCCATGGTTAGTCTTCTCAAAAAGGCATAGAATCCACTAAACTTCGAATTAGGCTTTGTAAAAAAAGAGAGAATAAAAATAGGAAAGCAAAGACATAGTTDATTCAATTAATTCTTTTTTTTTTTTTTAACTTAGACTTCTGCTATTCCCAGATTTAACTACATGGTTGTAGGAAGCTACTCATCGCATATAGTTTCTAAGGTAATTGATAGCCATCAAAGTGGAATGGAAACCCAAAGGGAGAAAATGATCACATAATGAACAAGGAAAATAATTATCAAAATAGGAGAAAACAAAGCTACTTTGACATCGTTCAAAATGAGTAAATTGAGACTACTCGAAAAACACCATTTGGGACTCGAGTGATGAACAACTATTTACGACGGGACATAGTATTTTTGTTTAGGAAAGATGCAAGCAAATAGCTCCGTTTTAGAGGTAAAAATAGTTAGTTGAGCCGGATGAGGGGAAACGTTCCTGTCCGATTCTGGGGGGGGGTAAATCAACCTATCCCAATCTATTTCTAGCTAGGCCTGTGGCCAGCAGGCCAACAATATTGAGACTACGAGGGTTGTTCAATTATGAGGACCAATCCTGGAGGAACCTACTTCCTACTTTTTTTTCCACTCGAAATTATGAAATGATTCAAAGAAACGAGATCACTACAGGTGGAGATGCTATTAAAGAAGGATTAGCTAGCTTAGATTTGCAAGATTTTCTAGATAGCGCGTATTTTGAATGGCAGGTATCAGCAAAGCAAAAACCATTTGAGCTTGAATGGGAAGATCGAACAATTCGACGAAGGAAAGATCTTCTAATCCGACGCATTAGATTAGCCAAAGATTTTTTAAGGACGAATATGAAACCTGAATGGATGGTGGTTAGTCTTATACCAGTCCTTCCTCCCGAATTGCGACCCATAGTCGAATTATATGAAGGTGAATTAATTACTTCTGATCTTAACGAACTTTATAGAAAGATTATTTATCGAAACAATACTCTCGGCGAATTCTTATCAGCTGGTGAATTTACACCGGAAGGATGCCAAAAAATACTTGTTCAAGAAGCTGTAGATGCTCTTATTGGTAGTGGTATACGCGGGCAACCACCAAAAGATATACATAATCGTCCCTATAAATCATTTTCAGAGATTATTGAGGGGGCCGATTTCGAGAGAATTTACTTGGAAAGAGAGTCGATTATTCAGGCCGTTCTGTTATTGTGGTANGGTCCATCTCTTTCCTTACATCAATGTGGATTACCTCGAGAAATGGCAATTGAGCTTTTTCAAGCGTTTGTAATTCGTAATCTGATTGGGTGACACCTTGCTTGCAATTTAAGAGCTGCTAAGGCCATGATACAAAAAGGGGGTCCCTTAATATCCGAAGTTCTTCAAGAAATTATGCGAGGTCATCCTGTACTCTTGAATCGGGCACCTACTTTGCACAGGTTAGGTATACAGGCTTTTCAGCCTATTMTGATAGAGGGGCGTGCCATTCGTCTGCATCCATTGGTTTGTGGGGGGTTTAACGCTGATTTTGATGGGGATCAGATGGCCGTTCATGTACCTTTATCCGTTGAAGCTCAAATTGAAGCTCGTTTATTAATGTTTTCACATGTCAATCTCTTATCCCCTTCTACAGGTGATCCCATATCTGTACCTAGTCAGGACATGCTTTTAGGTATTTATGGACTAACGATGGAAACTAGGCAGGGGATTTATCGAGATAGATATCCTTCTTCTACTGGCAAAGATAACGGATCTTTTGGCACGATACCTTATTTTAGTAGTTATTGTGACTTACTTAGGGCCAAAGAATCCCGACAGGGAGCTTCTGCTAATTTCTTATGGCTTCGCTGGGAAATTGATATGCAAATTATTAGTTCAAAGAACCGTGAAGTACCTTTTGAATCTCATTATGAATCTTTAGGAACTTCTTTCCATTTCTACGAAAATTCTCAAATTAGAAGATGTAGACATGGATATCTATCAAGTATGTATATTCTTACAACGACCGGTCGTATTTTATTTAATCAGCAATTAGAAGAAGCGCTCCATGGTGTGTCAGAGAATTCTTCCCGATATATAACTTTCTTTCCATCGAGTAGGCCCGCACAAGATAATGGGAAATGAAAAAATATTTCTTTTTTGTTTTAGGAATAAATTAGTTAATCAATAATTAATTCTTCTTATGTTTATAAATTAACGAGAAATAAAAACAAAATAACTATTAATAAATTAGAATAGAATAAAGTTGAGGTCTAAGCGATGCTGGAAAACTATGAATTCCCTTTCTGTAACAAAACAATCGATAGGATTACAATGAAACGACTTATCGGTAAGTTAGTGGTTTGTTTTGGAATCGCGTCTACAACAAATATCTTGGATCAAGTAAAAGCTTTGGGTTTTCAGCAAGCTACAAAAGCATCTATATCATCAGGTATTGATGACTTGTCAGCAGTACCAACCAGGAATTGGCTTGTACGAGATGCGGAGAAATAAAGTTACATTACAAAACGATATCACCGTTGTGGAAGTCTCCACGCGATAGAGAAATTGCGTCAATCGATTGAATCCTGGTATGCGACAAGTGAATGTTTAAAACGGGAAATGAATACCAGTTTTAAGATGATTGATCCCGCAAATCCAGTTCATATGATGTCCTTTTCAGGAGCCCGAGGAACTATCTCTCAGGTTCATCAATTGCTTGGCATGAGAGGCTTAATGTCAGATCCTCGAGGTCAGGTAATTGATCTACCTATTCGTAGAAATCTGCGTGAAGGATTATCTCTGACAGAATATATAATTTCTTGTTATGGTGCCAGGAAGGGGGTTGTGGATACTGCTGTGCGAACCTCAGATGCTGGATACTTAACACGTAGACTTGTTGAAGTTGTCCAACATATTGCTGTCCGTAAAAAGGATTGCGAGACTTTGAAAAGTATAGTTTTTATTACTTCAAAAATCGGCGAACAAAGAAGATTATCTCTTGGAATGATGCCGTCTCGAGGATTAATTGGACGTGTATTGGCAGATCACGTATTTTGGGATGGAAGATGTGTTGCCACTCGCAATCAAGATATTAATGATGTACTGGCTAATCACTTAATTAAAGCATCGCAGCCAATGCTTTTAAGATCGCCTTTGACATGTAAGAGTATTTCCCGGATTTGCCAATTGTGTTACGGTTGGAGTCTTGCCCATTATGACTTGGTGGAATTAGGCGAAGCGGTTGGTATCATTGCGGGTCAATCCATTGGAGAACCGGGAACTCAATTGACATTGAGAACTTTTCATACAGGAGGAGTATTTACAGGAGATATTGCAGATTACGTACGAATTCCAGACTTACAAATTTTAATGAAAAATCACTCTGTCCTACTCGTACAAGACATGGGCATCCTGCTTGGTTGTGCCGAGATGATCTGCTTCTTCTTATTGGTAATTCTGCAGGTACACAAACTTCTTTCATTCCAGCACGAAGTTTACTTATNGATTCGAACTGGTCAGTATGTAGAATCACAACAAGTCATCGCGGAAGTACGAATCAAAGAGTTGCCTCCTAAAGAATGTATTCGAAAACCTGTTTACCCAAATTCGGGAGGAGAAATCCATTGGAGTAGGTTTTTTTGGTCTGTTCGTGATTCCATTAACAATAAAGGTCGTGTCGTACAAGAAGCAAGCCATATATGGATCCTCGCGGGAGCAATCTCTGATTTGGTTGGAAATCCTTTCTTTTATAAAGATCAAGATAGATTAAGTTTCGAAGCTTATTCTATGAAACGCAACGGCCGGCAGTCAAAAGAGATTATCGAACCAAAAGTAGGTTCCGCCACTTATCTAGATCTAAGAAAGGGTATTCAAGCTTTTGGAAATGACTTCGTTTATTTTAAAAATTGGTCACAATGCCCAAGATCTAACTATATTCTTTCACATATCAAAGTGGCACGGTCCAATATGGATAAATCAGAATCATTGCTACTCGAGCGACGTAAAAAAGGTTTTGACAGGTTACATTTTGTCAATATCGAGGTACAACTCAACCAAGTTTTGGACGAGAGTTACGTTCTTACCACTGATAAAATAGAAAAGACAAGGTATTGCTCATGGTACAGAATAGTTAGAAGAGGAGTTTTTTCCCCGTTCCCAATATCCCAAGAGATTTATTTGACTCACGGATTCCCATCTTTTATTTTAGCCAAGAATAAGAATCTTACCAAAAAAAGTACCGGAATCACTAGCGGTATTAACCCTAAAATAGATAGAAAAAAACTGTTAGAAGTTGTTACTCTAATAAGAATGCCATCAGGATATCTTTACAATATCAATAAGCAAGTTAATGGATTTCTGGGTGGGAATTATATATTTTTGGTGCCGGGCAAGACAAATAAGATTTTTGCAGGAATTGAGATCAAGAATTGTGTTTCTCTTCACCCATTCTTAGCTTGTCAAGCTAAAAAAGACTCCCTCTTTCCTATTATTTCATTGGCTAGTTATGACGTTTTGAGCAATTTTATTACACAACTCCCGTTTTGGGGAGATAAACCGAAAACACAGAGATGTGCAAGATATGAGATCCTTTTGTTCCTTTGCTTTAAAACCTGCAAAACTAGTCAAAGAAGAAAATTAATGAACCATTTAACAATTGAATTAATTCGAGCTCGTTTACTTGTTAAGTGGGAGAAATATCTTCACGAAAATTCTCTTGAAAAAAAGAATTATATCTCCCTCATCAGTGTTAAAATTGGTAATTTGCTTACAACCTTTGTTCAAGTAAATCCATTAGTATCTATCCCTACCCGAAGAAGAATTTTTGAGGTTAATCAGTTTTTGAAAAAACTAAACAATTTATACAAATATTTTCTCGATCAAGTTGATTTATCTAAAAAATGCAGTGAACCAACTCTAAACTCCCCGAATATAACTTATTTAACTATCTTAGGATCGTCGGAATCTCGTTTGACTTTGGTGCCGTCCAATCTGTCTCGTGCTAATTCATTTTTTTCTACAAATAGTAATAGTTGTGAACAAGAAATCATGGGATATTTCAGGGAATTGGATGCCTGTGATAATAAAAGAGAGAATAAAAGAGATATCTCACGATTCTTGGATTTTAACTGTTTCTTGAGAGATTCTGTAACTTTAGAGGTAGAAAAAAATAAAAGAGTAAATTCTAAATTCATCCAAGAAAGACCSAATAAGTTAGGTTTAATAGGTACGGCATGGCCTATCGTTTCTTCATCTGATTTGTCTAACGTCTCGTTTGTTGACAAAAATCTGAGTAAATTATGTTGCTTATCTTATCAGTCAAAAAGAAGTGAAAAAATATTTCGATGTTTTCATTTCTTTGATGAAAATAAGGTAATATTGAGATGCTATTTAAACACTTTTGGTAAGAAAGATCTCTCTCAAAACTCTATTTATTTTTCGTATCTATTTATATTGGCAAAGGGAATTAATCAAAGAATCGTGCTGATTATTTTAGGACTGCTAATTGGTGAGAATCGATATCTCCATAAGGATCGTGCATGTCTTAAATCAGGTCAGGTCATAGCCATTGATCAGGATTATTTAGTGATTAGGATGGGAAAATTGATTCTGACCACCCGGGGGGCAAATCCCCATAAGATTTCTGGCGACATAATCAAAGAAGGAGATACGCTCATAACATTGCCATATGACAGGTTAAAATCTGGAGACATTACGCAAGGTCTTCCAAAAGTTGAACAGCTACTGGAATCCCGTGTCATTGCTTCACCTCCAATTGGGCTTGGAGATCTATTCGATAGATGGTACCAAAATAGTACCAAATTAATTGGTAATGCCTGGAGTCAACTACTAAGTGCTGGAAGAAGCATGGAGCATTGTCAGTTAGTTTTAATTGATCAAATCCAGAAAGTTTATGAATCTCAAGGGGTAGAAATTTGTGACAAACATCTAGAAATTATTGTTTGCCAATTGACATCAAGGGTGGTAGCATCCGAAGATGGGATTATTGATGTATTCTTACCAGGGGAGCTTGTCGAATTCTCACAAGCGGAACGCATGAATCGTGTAGTAAGAAGATTGATTTGTTATGAACCTATCTTATTAGGGATGACAAAGGCTTCTCTAAGTACTACGAGTTTTTTGGCAGAAGCAAGTTTTCAGGAAACTACTAGGGTGTTAGCTAAAGCAGCCCTTCGAGGTCGAATTGATTGGTTGAAAGGATTAAAAGAAAATGTTATCATTGGCGACATAATTCCGGTTGGAACTGGTAGTAGAGAAGTTGCGTGTCAATTAATACTAAATAAAAGAAAAGAATCTCATTTAGGAAATAAGGTTAGTAAGAATTTGGAAAGGGATACTAGAGATTTTCTAACTAGTCACCGCAAAAGACGGGATTTTACTCCCCGTTTAATTGTTAGTCGACAATTCAGTTAAATATAGCGTCTCCAGAAGAATTACTAATTAATTGGGTGGAAATTATTACCACATCATTCTTAGTCTTAGATGAATTCTTTAAGCATAAAGTGAATCAACGGATTGTAACAATTTATTAAAGGTAGTTAAAATGAGTCGAATTCACATTTCTATTTCTAAAAGAGGAGAAGATGCAACAGAAAAATCGGAATATTGAATTGGAAGACATGATGGGGGCAGGAATTCACTTTGGACATCAAACTCAGAGATGGAACCCAAAGATGTCTCCTTACATATTTACGGAACGAAAAGGTGTTCATATCTTTGATTTAACTCAAACTGCTCGTCTTCTATCTGAAGCGTGTGACTTGGTATTCAATGCCGCCGTAGAAGGAAAAGAGTTTTTGATTGTGGGTACGAAGCATCAAGTGACTGATTTGATAGCATCAGCTGCACTAAGATCTCAATGTCATTACGTAAATGAGAAATGGTTAGCTGGTACATTAACAAACTGGGTCACTACTGAGACACGTTTACGCCAATTTCAATATTTACAAACTGAAGCATATAGAGGAGGATTCGATCGACTTCCGAAAAGTGAGGCCGCGATTTTGAAAAAATAATTGTTTAAATTAAAGAAAAGTTTAGGTGGGATTCAATATATGTCAGAATTGCCCGACATTGCGACAATTATCGATCAACAAGAACAATCTATTGCTCTCAGAGAATGCAGTATTCTAGGTATTTCTACAATTTGTATAGTTGACACAGATTGTGACCCGGATCTTGTCGATGTTCCAATTCCTGGTAATGATGACGCTAGATCTTCGATCCGATGGATATTGGATAAGCTAGTCTTATCTATTTGCGAGGGCCGGTCAAGTGCAAATGTTTTAGAGATAACTTGAGAAGTCCGAAGCTGGTATTAGCCCCATCTTTACGGTTCGATTTTCTACGGGATGACGGAACAGAAGGCTTTCTTGAAACATCTTTTAAGATTTCATAATTTGGAAGAACCTGCCTATCCTTTTGCGTATATTTCGAAAGTTTTTAAAATTTCAAATGATTTATTCCCTCATTGAATAATAAAAAAGAGGGGGGGAGAGGAAAATATGATGCAAATCGAGCAATTGCAAATTAATAAGATTGATAATCCGTATAAAGTATCAAGCGTAGAAGTAGGGTAACATTTCTATTGGCAAATAGGGAATTTTCAAGTTCATGCACAAGTCCTTATAACTTCTTTGATCGTGGTTACCATATTGGTAGCTTTACCTGCAACAACTACTGGCAAATTACAGTCGATACCAAAAGGCACTCAAAATCTCATTGAGTATGTTCTTGAATCTATTCGAGATTTAACCCGGACCCAAATGGGAGAGGAGGAATATCGCTCTTGGGTTCCATTTATTGGGACGATGTTTCCATTTATTTTTGTTTCTAACTGGTCAGGTGCTTTGTTTCCCTGGCGAATTATTCACTTACCTCATGGGGAACTAGCTGCCCCTACGAACGATATAAATACTACCGTTGCACTAGCTTTGCTTACATCAATAGCATATTTCTATGCAGGTTTACACAAAAGGGGATTTAGTTATTCCGGAAAATATATACAGCCCACCCCGATACTTTTACCTATTAATATCTTAGAAGATTTTACTAAGCCGCTATCGCTTAGTTTCCGATTATTTGGAAACATTTTGGCTGACGAATTAGTAGTAGCTGTTCCTGTATCTCTAGTACCTTTAATAGTACCCGTACCTATGATGCTTTTGGGATCGTTCACAAGTGCCATACAAGCTTTGATATTCGCCACTTTGGCTGCAGCTTACATCGGGGAATCCATGGAAGGTCATCATTAATAATAGGAAATGAATGAGACTATCGCTTAGTTGTAAAAATCTCTGTTCCCAGTGCTTGATTCTAGCCAAAAAGGGTTTTTAATGTGGTATCATAAGAATATAATATCAAAATAAAATCCAGGTTTCTATCCCTGTATCTATACTTTTCTTTTTTGATTGTCGGGTAAGACTCATGAGTTTTAACATATTTGAACAATATTTGTGAAGTTGTAAATACGTGGTTTCAGAAGTAATGGTTTCCTTGACTATCATAGATTCTCTTATTAAAATATAGTCCGGCTATCATTGAATTTGGATATTGGCATTAATTTGCAACTATTGCCACTTGATGTTTGCTTAAAACGAATCTAGATGTTTTTGCACTCAACTTTTATTCTTTCTTCACTTATTCCTAATTATCCAAACAGATCAAGATTTGATTTTTGCTTGTTAGAAGATTTCCGTGACATTTAATCTTTATGTTGCTCAACAAAAAAAGATATTGATTCTCATAACCAAAAAAGGAGGAGACTATTACGAATCCATTGATTTCGTCCGCTTCCGTCCTTGCCGCCGGGTTAGCTGTAGGTCTTGCCTCAATTGGACCTGGCGTTGGACAAGGAACTGCTGCAGGTCAAGCAGTTGAGGGTATAGCGAGACAACCTGAAGCGGAGGGTAAGATACGAGGTACATTATTGCTAAGTTTAGCTTTCATGGAAGCTTTGACAATTTATGGATCAGTTGTAGCTCCGGCTCCGTTATTTGCAAATCCGTCTGTGTAATAAATTTCTATACATTTCCATCGCAACTAATGGATAAAAAATGGAATAGGAATTTGAATGAACTATAAGCTTATATTCTTATCTATTTTCTCAAACGATAATGTGTCAATTTTTACACATTAACTAAAGCTAGGCCGGATCAGAACTTGCGCAAATTAATACTTGTAAGGAGGGAAAGTAACACGAGAAGTATAAGTGAGATCATTGCTCCCTCGCGTCAGTGGACCCTTGCTGGAAACATTGGTTTAAATACTAATATACTTGAGATCAACTTGATTAACCTAATTCTGGTGCTCGGTATATTATTTTATTATGGAAAGGGAGTGTGTGCGAATCGTATTTCTAAGTAGACTAACTGAGTTATTCAGTTGCACCTAATAATATGACCTAACTAAGTTAAGAGAATAGTTAAGGTAAGAGAGGAAAGGTGCAAGACCCTGACGAATTATTTGCAACTGAATGTAATGCAAAAACCATAGCATTTCGGGATTCTGGTGAAACCACGAGTCTCACCAATAGAGTTTCAGGACTTCGTCGATATGGTTAAAGCCAAATGGCTTCAAGTCTGGGCAAATGGAATTGGAATCTCCTTTCGCCTGTCGCAAAAATCAAGTTGCCAAGTAGATATTCCTTATTTGATACTCGTATCGAAGATGTGTCAACCCTCAGATCTTGTTATGGGTTTCGAGGTTTATTTATTCCAGTTTGGTTCATTTTGATGAAAGGACAACCCATCCGAGACAAGATTACTTAGAGGAAATGAATCACAAGAGAATTAACCGTTTCAGAGAGAGCTACCCATTTTTTACTCTAATGTAGTCATTTTATCCAAATTGTAAAATAAGGGAACGGGGAGGCACGTTCGTATATAGAATTCGATTCTTTAACTCCATTGGTTGCGAGAAACGGACAGGAAAGCCGGGTGGATTGAAAGATCCATGTTCGGTTTGGGAAGAGATAACGAATCTTTAGGGATTAAAGACTTGGAATCCACTTTCATTGATCAATTTATTAGAGAATCGTGAAAGGACAATTTCAAAAACTATTTGCGATGCGGAAGATCGACATAAAGAAGCAACCGAAAAACTACGTCGGGCTCGCATTCGTTTGCAACAGGCAGAAACAAAGGCGGATGAAATCCGCATTACCGGACTTACGCAAATGGATAGGGAACGGCGAGAGCTCGTCGATGCAGCTGACAATGATTTAATAGGACTGGAAGATAGTAAGAATTATGCTATTCGTTTTGAGAAACAACGAGCAATTGAACAGGTTCGACAGCAAGTCTCTCGATTAGCATCTGAAAGGGCTTTTGAGAATTTGAACAACCGTCTCACTAATGAGTTGCAGCATCGAATGGTTAATTATCAGATTGGTTTGCTTCGAGCGATGACTTTTGAATCTTCATAGTCGCAGTTTCCAGTTTCTATCTTATTAGAGAAAGGGTTTCATTCTTTTACTGTATTTCTTTATATTTTTTTTTACAAATTAAACAAAAAATGGTAATAAACATCCAACCTGACGAAATTGGCAGTATCATTCGTAAGCAAATCGAAGGGTATGTTCCGAAAATGAAGGTTGTCAGTGTTGGCACGGTACTTCAAGTAGGCGATGGAATCGCTCGTATCTATGGACTGGATGAAGTAATGGCCGGCGAATTGGTGGAATCCGAAGACGGTACAGTTGGCATTGCTTTGAATCCGGAATCTGATAATGTTGGAGCTGTATTGATGGGCGATGGTCGAATGATACAAGAAGGAGGTTCGGTACGAGCAACGGGTAAGATTGCTCAAATACCGGTCGGTGATTCATTTTTAGGCCGTGTCGTAAATGCGTTGGCTCAACCTATTGATGGGAAAGGTCAAATCCCAGCTTCTGAATTCAGATCAATAGAATCTCCTGCTCCGGGCATTATTTCAAGACGCTCCGTCTATGAACCTTTACAAACAGGTTTGATTGCTATCGATTCGATGATCCCTATTGGCCGTGGTCAGCGGGAACTAATTATCGGAGATAGACAAACTGGTAAAACGGCAGTAGCAACAGATACGATTTTAAATCAAAAAGGTCAAAATGTTATATGCGTATACGTAGCCATCGGTCAAAAGGCTTCGTCTGTAGCTCAGGTTGTTGATACGTTTCGAGAACGTGGTGCTTTAGAATATACCATTATTGTTTTGGAAACTGCGAATTCTCCAGCCACTCTCCAATATCTTGCTCCTTATACAGGGGCAGCTCTAGCAGAGCACTTCATGTATCGCGGCCAACATGCCCTAATTGTGTATGATGATCTATCTAAGCAAGCGCAGGCTTATCGACAGATGTCTCTGTTATTAAGAAGACCTCCAGGGCGAGAAGCATATCCGGGAGATGTTTTTCATTTACATTCCCGTCTTTTAGAGAGAGCAGCAAAGTTGAGTTCCCAATTGGGAGAGGGTAGTTTGACAGCTTTACCCATTGTTGAGACACAAGCCGGAGATGTTTCGGCTTATATTCCTACTAATGTTATTTCTATAACCGATGGATAAATCTTTCTCTCATCAGATCTTTTTAATGCTGGTATCCGACCCGCGATTAATGTTGGCATCTCTGTGTCTAGGGTAGGTTCTGCAGCTCAAATCAAAGCCATGAAACAAGTGGCTGGTAAATTAAAACTGGAATTAGCACAATTTGCGGAATTGGAGGCTTTTGCTCAATTTGCTTCTGATCTTGATAAAACGACTCAGAATCAATTAGCTAGAGGACAGCGATTGCGCGAGCTTCTCAAACAATCTCAATCAGCTCCACTTTCGGTAGAAGAGCAAATTGCTACTATTTATACTGGAGTTAATGGATATTTGGATGTATTAAATGTTGAACAGGTAAAACGTTTTTTAGTTCAGTTACGTGAATATGTAGCAACTAGTAAACCTAAATTTGGTGAGATCATTCGTTCTACAAAAGTTTTTACTGAACAGGCAGAGGCAATCTTGAAAGAAGCAATTCAAGAAGCAACGGAGCTTTTTTTTGCTACAACTTAAATGGGTTTATGTTCCCACTATAAGATTACGTCCAATAGGATTTGAACCTATACCGAAGGTTTAGAAGACCTATGTCCTATCCATTAGACGATGGACGTATTTGTTTCCTTTCCTTTTTTTTTAGGACATTCTATGTAATAGAATTAGCAAACCCAAATTGGATAATACTAAATATTAGATCTTTTTTAGTATTTCAATATCAAACACTTAATCAAAATTTTTTGCTGGCTAGGATAAAAATCCTAGCCAGCATTCCTAGTCCTAATATCATTGGAAATATAATAGCGGGTAGCGGGAATCGAACCCGCATCAGTAGCTTGGAAGGCTAAAGGTTATAGTCGACGTTCACAAAAATGTGGTTATACTATCGCTAATTCAGAACCGAACTGGGTCGTTTAGGGCCATTCGGCTCATCTATCTCTCTCCAACACACTGAATTGAATCTTATATCTCTATAAATTTATATGATCTAAACAGTTTTTTATCCTTCTTTTTCCTACTGATTAGGACAAAGAGAGAATCGTGTGTTATATAGTCGTATAGTTGGTGATAGCATCTAGGTTAGTTCTTTAGGCCGGCCCTGTCCTATAATCTACCAGGGTAGCATATATAAACTTTGTAGATGATCCTTTGGAAAGGAAATCTAATGTTGGCGCTTCCTTCCTCTTATTCGTTCTTTATTTTTTTTTTCCATAGGAGATCTTTAGGGGGATATGTCTCGCCGAGTTTTTAAAAGGGTCACTATAATAATAACCCATTCGCTAGTTAACAATCCCAGCAAACTAGGATTTGTTTCTCTAAACTCTATTTCCCACATTCTTTGTTGAGGTTTAGTGACGATGAGTTCAATATCTTAGACGTCAACCCATAGATCTCATTCCTTTGTGTTTTGGGGTGGATCTTATCTTAGATTAAGCAAAGCTTTTGGTTTTCTGTGTCGCCACCAACTTAACTATCTTTATCTTTTGAAATCGGTTAGTGACGGGAGTGAGAAATCTTTTCCTAACACAGGAAAAGGATTCTCTTATGCAAAAATAAAGTTTCTTTCATCAATAACTATAATTGGGTATTAAAGATCCTTCAACTTATAAAGTCATTATAAAACGAATCACACTTTTACCACTAAACTATACCCGCCAAGGTTTTATATAATTATATAAGATAAATGCTGTTCTTAATAGCATAAAGATTTCTTATTCTGATAAGAATAGTGAGAATATATCCAATTGGATTCCCCTTTAAGTTTTAATTTAAGGGGGAGAAGTTCCCCCTCTCCTTTACTTTATGGTATAGTGCGTGCCTCCTCCGATTTGGATTAGTACATATACATTATGATAAAATAGTGAACCTCAGAATTGCTGCATAATCTATATCACAGATTACCTTTCCGGATAGCCAGTAATGCAATTACTAACGGTCCTGATGCAACTACTAGCGCCAAGACGGTTAGTTGTGTAATTACCTCGAAATTCATTACCTCTCCTTAAAATCCCTTTTAGTGTGAATATTTATCTATATGATATAGATAGATGGATAGAAATAGCTAGATGGATTTTCTATAAGGGCACTGTTAAACTAAGCTTCAGAGTCTAATTCCTGAAAGAACCGGTTTGTAACTACTTTCTGTATAATTAAAAAGATTAAGCCATCTACAAGAGATTTAATATAGTCTGATAAATATACTCTATTTACTGCCGAATGTTTCATTACAATATATATATATTGAAGTTTTTGCGGTTAGTCAATATTATTTTGTTGACTCTACTATACAAATAACTGCATACTGTCAGAATGCCTGTCTAAGTATTGTTTCTTTTTTCAAAATCTCAATAATGCTTAATAGCATTTTGGAATAGAATCTATAGTGATTGATTCGCTTTTTAGTTAAAGATCGAAAAAGAGAATTCACTTAATGTGTTTAATATTGGTTACGGCTGAGTTATTATATTTCAATAGTCTTATAAATGTCAGTTCTAATAATATTTTGACTATCCCCATCTTTTATTCTTATAAGAAGTAACATAAAATGGTTTCAAAAGAAAGGTTTTCTATAGACTTCTATTTTTACGTAATGATAAAATTAAAGATATAGTCCAAATTTATAGGAGAGATGGCCGAGAGGTTTAAAGTGTCGGATTGCTAATCCGTTGTACATAGATTTTTGTACCGAGGGTTCGAATCCCTCTCTCTCCTTTGTTAGTTCATTCGTTTCAATAATTTGATAATGAGTCCTCTAATATTTTAAAGAAAGACTTCAAAAGATATCAATCTTTACGTCCAGGGTTTCGGCCGGGATCATTTGATAAGAACCCAAAAACAAAAAGAGAAACAAAAAAAATGACTATTGCATAGACACATAGTTTAAGGGTAAGCATGAAGTAACTCCAGGTCTATAATCTAAATGGAAGAGGTAAATTATATAAAATTTCTTATTTCTTCAAGATCTATGTTTAATATAGATCTCCACTTCTATCAGAATTATTATTCATTGAATAATGAATATATTTATTCTCTAAATGGCTAAGTTATTTTGATAAGAAGAGTAAATCTGGACAACATCGAGTTTGCATTCAAAAAATCTCTCAACATTTATCGAAAACTAACTGCAGCTTGCCAAACAAAAGCTAAAAGTAGAAAAAAAACAGGTATTACCGGCATGACATCTACAATTGGGTCAAAAATAGCATAAGCCTCGGGTAATTTGGCAAGGGAAGTGCCGGCAAGATCCATAAGATTCTCTAGATAGATATTGGACAAAGTTATCATATTTAATCTCCCAAGGTATAATAATTAATTCTTCAATATGGTCATATTTCTTGTTTTAGTTTAATATTCTGTTGTTTCGTTAGAGAGTTTCACTAATTTGTACTAAAAAATGTTCTCATAGAGATAAATGGATATTTCAAAATGATATTTTTTTGATCTGTTGACTTGTTTCTAGTCTTTTTTTTTTTTCTCTGTTATTGAAGATATCGTAACAACAAGTTTTAGGAATAGCAATTCCTTAATTTATTTTCCTATGTTAGGCTCAGTCATGAGATTCTTATAATTGGTTGACCAAAAATAGGACTTATTAGATACTATTTTTGGTATTCCTTTTTTGTGGGGCGTGGCCAAGCGGTAAGGCAGCGGGTTTTGGTCCCGTCACCCGGAGGTTCGAATCCTTCCGTCCCAGAGAGAGATCGAAAAGAGAAAATCAAAGGACGTGAGATGTTAGTTCTACAAAGCAAAAAAGAAAAGAATTAAGGATATTTTTTTCGACCGATCTTCCAGTTTATATTATTGTGATATGCAACATATAGCAATAGATTTTTTAGGATGTAAAGCAACAATTTGATGAAATATTATTATGAAATTAGCCTATTGGATGTATGCAGGACCCGCTCATATTGGTACTTTGCGGGTAGCCAGTTCCTTTAGAAACGTACATGCTATAATGCATGCTCCCCTGGGAGATGATTATTTCAATGTAATGCGTTCCATGCTGGAAAGGGAGAGAGATTTTACCCCGGTAACTGCCAGTGTAGTAGATAGACATGTTTTATCTCGCGGATCGCGAGATAAAGTTGTAAGTAATATAAGCCGAAAAGGTGAGGAATAACGTCCTGACTTAATTGTGTTAACGCCGACATGTACCTCAAGCATATTACAAGAAGATTTACAAAATTTTGTAGATCGAGCTTCTTTGAGTTCACAAGCCGATGTGATTTTAGCAGACGTTAATCATTACCGAGTCAATGAGCTTCAAGCTTCAGATAAGACTTTGGACCAAATAGTTCGATATTATGTAGAAAAAGCCCGTAAAGAAGGTCTTTTCAAGAGGTCTCTTACAGCTATTCCTTCAGCCAATATTATAGGAATTTTGACTTTAGGTTTTCACAATCAACACGATTGTCGCGAGTTAAAACGTTTATTTAGAGAATTAGGAATTTTGATCAATTTGATAATACCAGAAGGAGAATTCTTAAAAAATATTAAGAATTTACCAAGAGCTTGGTTTAATGCAGTGCCTTATCGCGAGATTGGATTGATGTCAGCAACTTTTTTAGAAAAGGAATATGGAATGCCTTATTTATCACTTGCTCCAATAGGCATTTCAAACACCGCTGACTTCATTACACAAGTAGAAAAACTTTTAAATTTGTGGGCTCGCGTTATATTAGGAAAAAGTTTTCAATTTGCTTTGTATATTGAGAATCAAACAAAGTTTGTATCTCAGGCAGCTTGGTTTTCTAAATCTATTGATTGTCAGAATTTGGCTGGAAAAGAAGCAGTGGTTTTTGGCGATGCAACTCACGCTGCCTCAATTACTAAAATACTCGCTGGAGAGATGGGAATCCATGTGAGTTGTTCAGGTACGTATTGTAAGCATGATGTGGAACGGTTTAATGAACAGGTTCAAGGTTTGTGCGATGAAGTGTTAATTACGGAAAATCATACTAAAGTTGGAGACACAATAGCCCGTATTGAACCTTCCGCTATATTTGGAACTCAAATGGAGCGCCATATAGGCAAACGGATTGACATCCCGTGTGGAGTTATTTCCTCACCAGTTCATATTCAGAATTTCCCCCCAGGATATCGACCCTTCCTTGGTTATGAAGGAACCAATCAAATATCGGACCTAATTTATAACTCTTTCAATCTTGGCATGGAAGATCACTTATTAGACGTTTTCGGAGGACATGACACTAAAGGTATAAGCACTAAATCCCTTTCAAAGAATGAGGAGGGAATCATTCTTTGGGTTCCTGAAGCTGAGTCGGAATCAAGAAGGATACCCGGATTTGTGAGGGGAAAGATTAAAAGGAATACTGAGATTTTTGCAAAACAAAACAATATTTTAGAGATTACAGTTGATGTTATGTATGCGGCTAAAGAAAGATTAAATCGTTAACTCATTTGCGTTAGGTTAGTTTAGTATGTCGAGTTAGTTAATATCAATGTTAGGCTATTCTATTTTCAAATTGCAATGAGAAATTAAGTCCATATAGAAACAAAAGAAAAAAGACATTGTGAAGTGACAAATCAAATAGGAATTCTTAATTAAAAGTACTGCATCTTTCTTATATCTTTTCTATTTATTCTTTCGTTTTATGGTAAAATTACGTTTGAAATGCTATGGTAGGAAGCAACGGGTGACTCGCTTGTCGAAATCAACTTTGTAGGATTTGGAAACCAACAATATATTTAAAAGATATATTTATTACCGCCTCAACACTTTTAAAAACTCATTACCTGATGAAACCTGAGGTTTGTAAACTTATCGCAAATATTTCCTACATTTCAAAGGAAGTGGTATATAATCTATGGTTACATTAATGAAATGGGACATTGCAACTTCATCAGATTATCATTCTAATTAGTTTAACTAAAAAAAAGGCTTTCCTCTTTCTGGAAACTAAGATAGTTGATTCAATTTGTAGGGGTTGCTTGAAATAGTATTTGTTGCTACTTATTTCCAGCGTTATCAAAGTAATTAGAAATCCCTGGAGTTATATCTAAACCTGAGGATTATAAAAAAGTGATTTTTCAACGAGAAGAGGAGAACAGAAATCTACAGGTACCCTTTGTTTTTTGAAGGAAAGTTAACAAGAGTGTAAGTTTATTACCTAACATAAAGAGACTCTTATTTTCTAGTACCTAGTGATGATTTATAAGAGAAAAACAAGATAACTCACTTAATTAAAAAGTTTGCACGGCAATTGCTAAATATAAGAATATCTTTTGTTACCAGGTTTCCTTTATTGGATTTGAAAAGATATAAGTAATTTCTATAATCTGAGTTATTTATTAAGCCCCGTGATTTGAGACTTTCCCGCGTGGTTTTAAGGGGGGGGGATATCCTGTACACTTCCCTATCTCGATAAATAACTTACCGAATCGTTGCCATCGATGCTCGCGCTAGGCGAGAAGGGAAAAGTGTTAGGGAAATTGGATTTTATAACCCTCGTCAGGGAGACACACAGCTAGATTTTTTGACTATAACTTCTTTACTTCGAAGTGGTGCTAAATTGACAAAACCTGTTCGAAACATAATAAAACGGGTAAATGTCGGAATTAGTTCAAACAGCTAGGTTATAATAATAAAGCTTTAGTTTTTAATTAACTCTTAAGAGGAGATTAGAACGGATTTTATTTATAGATATTGCCAAATTTTTTTGTATTATCCCTTTTTCTTTTTTTTATTATATTTTTATGTCGTATTGGTTCTTCATTTGAAGAACAGAATTGTTACATAGTTTTTTTGTGGATTCTGAAATGTACTTACAGCTTTAATTTATAGTACTCTATTGTATGTTAAAAAATGATTAATTTTTTTTAGGAAGGTGTAGTTTAACTTTGTCATCTTCTTCCTTTCTCATCTATCTTTAATTATTTGTTGTAAATCTAAAAAGGATATTATGAGTAAGTATTATTTACCTTTTTAGATTTACAACACTGATCCTCTTCTCATAAAGAATCATAATATCAGATAAAAATAATTCTGATTTGAATTTTCAGATTTGCTATATATCAATACCATATATCTTAGTATTTGTCTATAAAGATATAATCTTTTATATGGGAAAGATTCCCATGTTATACGTGTTATATAGAAATGCTTGGGAGTTGCTGCGACGAAAGCCACCTATAAATATCCTTCTAAATCTGTTTCCAGGCAGAAAAGTAGAGAGGTAACTATCAATAAGAGTTATTTCTTATATTTATCTTTTGTTCCATTCGAAGAAGATTTTTATCAAATAGATAGTAAAAAGAATCGACGTCTATTGAAAAAGAATCCCAAAACAATTTTTGTAGGATGGAGTGCGGTTGCAATAAAACATTTAATTGCTAGCATTCGTCACTGGGATTTCTTAAGAAAGGTTCATCCCAATAGTTTAACTACAGATTTGTATCTTTATCCACTTATGCAATTGATTTGTATTATCTTATCTCTTTTCCTCCCCTTTCAGGCTGTAGATTATGATAGCTTTATTAGATTAGAAACCTCTAAATCTATTCATTCGATCTTCTTTTTTTTAGAAGATCGATTTATAAGATCTAATCAATTGTTAAATATAAGTTTTCCGTATAATTTCCATTTAGAAAGTATAATCCGTTTGTTTCGAGTTCAAATACAAGATGTTTCATTTTTGCATTTATTAAGAATAATTTTTTCTGTAGAGAATTATTCTTATCGAAAAATTTTCTATTTATATCACGGAGAACAGAAAAGAAACCTTTCTAATTTAATTCGTAATTCCTATATTCTTATGATTGATTTAGTCTTATTAATTCCTTGGAAAGAGATATTTAAATTATGGATAGAATCTTTTCTGATTGTTGATGCTTTAAATATTTACAGAAAAGAACGAAACCTTTCGGGTTGTAAATTCAAAGAGAAGCCAACTGGTATGGTTTTTCCACTTAATAATAGGTTATCCATTCATTATGCAAGATGGACAAATTCTTTATTTATAGCTTTTCATGCAACTGGTTATTTTACTAAAAAATGGCTTTCTTATTTTTGCATACTTCTTAGATACCATTTTTATTTTCGAACCAATCCCAAAGTGGAAAATTTGCCATTACCCTGTGCTAAAGGCGTCTTTTTCTTAAGTTATGTACTAATTGTACAAATTAGATCTATTCCTGTTCGAATTAATAATCAAGTAGGTTTTTGTACTACTGCTTTAATTCTAAGGAAACTTTACCCGGAGATTCCGGATTTAAGAATAATTACTCTTTTAATAAAATTTAAGTTTTTTAACGTTAAAGGGTATCCTATTAGTAAATTTACCTGGATTTCTTTAACAGATGATGACATTTTGTACAGATTTCAAAAACTTTGTCAAACGTTTCTCTTTTATTACAGTGCTTCGATGAATAGTCGTATATTGCGTAAGTTGATATATACATTACAAATCTCTCGTGATAATACGTTAGCAATTAAGCATAAGAGTACCATACGAATGTTGTTAAAAAAACCTACTTTACTTTGTAAATCTAAACTCAAAAAGAATTCTATGAAGATTTGGCAATCAGCTTGTATTCGGTTTGTTTTTTTAGAGTTTTCTCTATTAAGAATGAACCTTTCGTAAAGACTAGTTACTTTATCTCCTGAATTTTTTTGAAGATCTAATTAGATCTTAATTGATTGCCTCGTTTGCTATTTGATTTTAGCATTATCTATTTTAAAGGATTACTTAGATATGGAAGTATTTAAATTCTTCACTTTTGTCTGAGAATTAACATATATGAGATAAGGTTAAGTTATCCAATCATAATAATATATTAATTTTTATAATGAATAATATTATTCTATCTTTTCTAAGATTAGTGTCTATCTCTATAGATTTTACAATATTGCCGGAAATTATAGTCATCTTTAGTTTAATCTTAATAATTGTAATTGACTTATTTACCAAAGGGAAAAATACAACTTTTCTTTATAGTATTTCTATGTTATCTTTGTTACTTAGTTTATTTCTCTTATTTTACCAATGGTCGGGTTTTTCTTCTTCTAAAGATCTTTACCTCGTTCACTTTAGTACTATATTCAGAGTTCTTATTCTATTTTGTTCATTGTTATCTTTATTGTTATCAATTGATTACGTAATTTGTTCAAAAACGCCTTTAGCAGAATTCTTGTTGTTTAATTTAAGTGCAAATTTAGCTGGAATGATTCTCACCTATGCAAATGATTTAATAACTATTTATATATCGCTTGAGTTTTTGGCTATATCTTCCTGTTTTTATCTGGTTATGCTAAACGGGATATGAGATCGAATGAAGCAAGTATGAAATTTTTATTGGTTAGTGGAGTGAGTTCTGCTTCTATACTTTATGGTTTTTCTTTCTTATATGGTATTTCTGGAGGTCAATCTCAACTTGATAAAATAGTTAATCAGCTTTACAACATTAACTCAAGCTCTGTACTTTATGTGTCAGCTGCTTTTATTACAGCGGGGATTTCTTTTAAATTATCCCTTTTTCCTTTTCACCAATGGACCCCTGATGTTTATGAAGGAGTGTGATTCGCATGCATTTCAATATTTATAATTAGTGGTTCATCATAAATTTTTTTTTATTATATATCCCGTGGATTTTTGAGAATCCAACAAATGTTTCAAAGTAATGAAAACTCCTATTTTATCAAAGTGTTATCGTTGATCTTATAAAACGGAGCAAATTATTCTATTTCAGTAAAATACACTTTCTAAATGGAAAAAGGGGGTATCTTCTGTGTGCAGTTTTCAGTTAAATTTTGAGAGATTTTATTTTCCTAACATCCTTATCTAGGAAAGATTAAGAATATAATAGAAC